TGTGTGAAGAGGAGCTATAGCCCCCCCATACACAAACCACACACACGCTAAATACACAGAAGAGAGCAGTTGAAGCTTTGCCTCAGCGCAACTACCTGTGTGACACACGCCAGAAGGACCGCACACAACACACTTTGTTTTCATGTCAATTTTGACAGGGCACGTCTTCTTCTGGATGAAAGGCGCCCGATTGGGCTCTTTTGCCTGCTCTCTCAGGAGACACAATCCAGAAGACAGGCGATCCGCTGACGTTAAGCCGTGAGATCCCTAAAATAAGCTACTAGGACCTTTTGGAAGAATCTTGTGAAGAGAGAGGCCATGCTTCGCAAACAGAAGCGTGTGATTCGACCGAGACAGGCAAGGTGCTTGACCCCGAACGAACAGCTATTTCTTACAATCCAAACGCGGACCTACTAAAGCAGAACACAAGAGCTGTGCAAACAGGTGTGTAAGACCCCCGATTGACCGAGCGCAGGCTTGCCCGCCAGTCTCGCCAAAAGAGACTAACCGACCCGAACGAAGGCCGTGACCGTGCCATTAGCGCCTATCCCAAGAGCGCTCCCAGGCAGGGTCTTATGCCCGGAGCCGGAAGTGGTGTCTACAGCCCTGCTTGCCAGCGTGCGCTGGCTATATTGTAGAGTGTTGGCTGCTCACTCAGCACCACTCTTTGTGCTTGGAAGCGTTGAGGCGCAACCAGCGCGCGTTGAGCACATACTTTTCAGGCAAGCCTCGTCTTTCTCCTTCTGCCCTCTGTAAGAGGCCGGATTCCCACGAGGAGCCGTATGAGGCGCGAGCATCACGTACGGTTCTGTAGAGCGGCGGCGAAACACACGGGCAACCGACCCGCCGACTTCAACACAACTACACCCAAAAAACCCAACTCGGCTCTCCGCAAGGTGGCCAGAGTTCGCTTGACTTCCAAGTTTGAAGTCACCGCGTACATCCCCGGGATCGGACATAGCCTGCAGGAGCACTCCGTAGTCCTGGTTCGAGGTGGAAGGGTGAAAGACCTTCCAGGAGTCCGATACCACATTGTTCGAGGAAGCTTAGATGCAGCTGGTGTGAAAGATCGCCATCAAGCACGCTCCAAGTACGGAGTCAAACGGCCCAAATAGATACACTTGCCCGATTCATGCCCCTCTGGGTTGTGTGTGAGTTTATCCACTATGTCACGTAGGAAGAGCGCAGCCAAGCGCCCCATCGAGCCAGACGCCATCTATCGAAGCCGTCTAGCCACTATGCTCATCAATCGCATCCTTCGGCATGGTAAGAGGTCACTAGCCTCTCGCATCTTCTATCAGGCCATGAAGCAGATCGAGTCCAAGGTGAAGAGAGATCCTTTGTCCATATTGAACCAAGCAGTGCTTCACACTACCCCAAGGATCGTGCTCAAGGCGCGACGCATAGGCGGATCAACCTATCAAGTGCCTATGGAGGTGACTCCTGCGCGCGGGCATGCGTTAGCCGTCCGGTGGCTATTGAGCGCCTCTCGCAAGCGCCCAGGGAGAGACATGGCCTTCAAGCTGGCCTACGAGATCTTGGATGCCGCTAAGCACACCGGTCAAGCGATTCGAAAGAGAGAAGAAGTGCACCGAATGGCGGAAGCCAACAAGGCCTACGCCCATCTTCGTTTCTAAGCTCGTGCTAGCAAGAACGAGAGATACGGTATGTCCCTCTTATCTCTTCTCTCTTATGAGGGGCACGTGTTGAGAAAGACCACCTTGCGCACAAGATCACACATGCAGCACAAATGCGCAGATCGCCTGGGAGCCGCTCTCCAACCAAGTGTCGGTTCCGGGCAGCACCATTACGAAAAGCATAAAACAGAGTTATGGAACTTGCCGATCCCATCTCCCTCCTCCATGCCACCACCCTCTTACCCGAGGGCATCCTGACCGCAACCTTGCTGGCTATCACCGTGCTGGACCTGCTAGCCGTACGCCCCCGCGAGAGCTTTGGCGCACGCCCCGAGAGCAAGACAATTGCATGGGTCGCGCTCGCCGGGCTTGCTCTGGCTATCCTCTTGCTCCTTGAGCAATGGTATAAAGCCCCCACCCTTAGCTTTCTGGGCAGCTTTCAGGGCGACCCCCTTGGCGTAGCATTCCGCCTCCTGATTGCCATCAGCTCGGTGCTGTGCCTGTGCCTATCCATGGACTACATTGAGCGGGCAGGAGGCTCGACGACCGAATTCGTTCTCTTCCTGATGGCCGCCACGATAGGAGGCATGCTCCTCTCGGGAGCCAACGACCTGGTTATGGTGTTCGTATCCTTGGAGTGCTTAGGCCTAAGCTCCTACCTGCTCAGCGGACACATGAAGAGGGACGCCCGTTCCAACGAGGCAGCCATGAAGTACCTTCTCATAGGCGGGACCAGCTCGGCCATACTTGCCTACGGGCTATCCTGGCTGTACGGGCTCTCAGGCGGAGAGATTGAGCTCTACCAGGTGGGGCTCAAGCTGGCAAACAGAGCCCTGCCACTCCAATCTGACTTGGGATTGGGCATAGCCATCCTGTGCATCTTAGTGGGGATCGGATTCAAGATATCTGCTGCTCCTTTTCACCAATGGGCCCCGGATGTGTACGAGGGCTCTGCCACCCCAGGCGTGGCTTTCCTCTCGGTCGGATCGAAGGCCGCAGGCCTGGCGTTTGCCACGCGGTTCCTCATCCACCTGTGCCTTGATACGCAGGCAAGCCCAATGGGAGATCTTTCCGGCGAGGTGAGCCGCCTGCTGGGCCTCCTGTGCCTTCTCAGCATGCTCGTAGGCAACCTAATTGCCATCACACAGACCAGCATGAAGCGTATGCTCGCCTACTCCTCGATTAGCCAGGCGGGCTACCTTCTGATCGGGCTGATGGCCAGCCTGGGGGCCAGAGCGTCCTTAGGCGGAGCCCCCCAAGCACAAGACGACCAAGGCATATCGTCCTTAATTGTCTACCTAGGCATCTACCTGTTCATGAACCTGGGCGCCTTTGCCTGCAGCGTGCTGTTCGCTCTAAGGGCTGGCACCGACCAGATCCGAGACTATACGGGCCTGTACAGGACAGACCCACGGCTTGCTCTCTCCCTGGGCATCTGTTTGCTCTCCCTGGGAGGGCTCCCTCCCCTGGCAGGCTTCTTTGGCAAGGTCTATCTATTCTGGGCCGGATGGCAGGCTGGGTTGCATACCCTTGTGTTGGTGGGACTCTTCTCCAGCGGAGTCTCAATCTACTACTACCTTAGAGTCATCAAGGCCATGCTCGTCAAGGAGCCCAGCGAGACGTCCCTGTACGTACACCGCATGGAGGTGCCTCTGCCCCAAGACGCACAAGTGGAGGGATTCTCCCAGGGAGAGGGCTTGGAGAGAGCCGGCCTGGCCCTCCCCGAGGCAGTGATTGGCGCCTGCGTGCTGGCATCCAGCCTGATTGGCATTGGTGTGAGCCCATTCATCTCCCTAGCCCAGGACACTCTCGTTCGTAGTCTGCCTCTCTCGTGATCAAGCACGGGGCACTGCACCTCAACGAGCCACCAAAGCGCGTTCTTCTTTCAAGCCACGGCTTGCTCTGTGAGTGATTGCACAATCCATCGCCCACCTTAAAGCTGTTGGGATGACAAAGGGCTTGCAATTCATTGCAAGCCCTTTCAAGGTTAGACAAAAAAAGCACACTTCATGGACGAAATCAAACCACACAGCGTTCTCAAGATTCTTGTCAATGTGCTCCTTCCATATGCAGTTTCTTCATGCAAACATGTTAGCCCTTCAACAGAGTACCTAGAATCATCTTCCAGATGGAGCTCACGACTCAATTGTTATGAGGCTTGTCGACGCTGTGAGGCTCAACACAGAGTGTAGGAAAATAAGGCTTCCTAAAGCACGAGCCTATCTAAAACACGAAGCAAACTTGAAGATCAGGCGGCAAGCTAAAGAGACTAACACGCCTCTTCAAGTAAGTATGCCCACGTCTCCGTCGTGACGCTCGGCTTTGAGTTATTGCATACAGTCTAGTGAAGTCTGTAGCAAGATGCTATCACAGAAAGGCCGTTTCACTTGCAAAAAGCACAGAAAGATGTAGATCGAACCTCCTCATACTCTGACTCTGCGACTGCTAAATCTTACTCAAACCAACGTCTCTTAAACAAGGCAAAGCTTGTAGGCGAGCCTGCCTAACCCCCGCTTAGTGTTCCCACCTCGTGCCTTAGGAAAAACAGAGACTGGCGTACTTTCAAACACACAAACGAAATGCAACATGGAGATGGAGCTCTTTGACACAAATAGGCTACGGTCCTCTATAATCATAAGAATCAAACCAGATTGTCTTTACAAACAAGCCATTGAACTTCATTGATTTTTATATCCGTTATTGAATATATAGCTACTTTTGGCCGTTATGAGAAAAGCTTGCTTGATCATACACAGCAAAATAGTCGCGCGTGACTCTTTCAGGGTAAGCTTCGCTTGTTCTCTTCAGATTGACAGAAGCACCCGTTCTGATTTGGTGGAGACAGCATCTCATCTCTTCCAGATCTCATCCGTTTGGGTGGGCTAGTATGGTTTTCACGCAAACTAGAAATACAAAGCAGAGCACCGCCAAATCGCGCAAAAACCTCTCCCACCCACAAATTCATAAAACCCTCAGAGAGTGGCAAGAAGACTCGTGGAACATACAGCAACATCGGAGCTTCGAGATGCAAGAAGATGAAGCGCGAGAGCACGATTTGCAAGACACGCAAAACGAAGATGACGCTCAAGCGTGCGCCAAGGCTCTTGCTAAGTATGGTCACAAGATCCATTTTGGGTTTGAATACAATTTTGATCTAACACACGCGCCTTGGCAAACTCAAATCGAGTGTACCGATGTTATAAGAAAGTCTCGACCCGAATGGTTCAACTTTTGTACTAAATCGATCCAGTTCTGGATATCAAGAATAGAGATTCCGATCGCAACAGAAGCTGTTTATAAAAACATCTCGAGTCTAACGTCACCGGTGATGTCTGTCACTCAGTCTCCTAGCCCTTCAAATAGAAGCAATACAGTTGCGGAGTCGAACCAGTCGCGGCTCATTCCTTCTCCAGAAAGAAGCAACATTCGAAGCTGGAATCAATCAAGAAGCAGCAAGATGTGGTCGAAGCTGGTTTCAGAATCAAAACGTGCCACTCAAGCAAGAAAGAAAGAAGCAATCGTTTTGAAGTGAAAACTGAAAGCATAGCATAGTCAAGCAGTTGTATAAGGTTCGCACGCGCAGTAGGTCCAAGTCCAGTCTTGCAAATATCCAAAGAATGAGTGTTGAGATGCCTGAGATTCAGAGTGGCTTGTGGCCTGCTGAAACTTCAATTGCAGCTACAGAGATGCTAAAGAGTGCATCAACGCTTTTCACAAGGGAAACCAGCAGTGGATGCATCAGCATCGGTTGATTTAATATACACAAGGGCAAGAGTCTTGTCTTTTTCATTTGAGGCCACCAAGCTCAGACGGATCTTAGGCTTTTATGAAAAGAAAGGTCCTACTTTAAGGATCGGTGTAAAGAGTAAAAAAAAGAACTGATTTTCAAGTATCCCGCGGGAGTTTATTTTGGATCGGCCGACTCGATCATTGTTCAGAGAAAGAGTGGTTAATACAATTGCATCTAGATTGGAGAAAGTCATTTTGCTGGCGAGAATGACCCCAAAGGTCTTGGAAATGAACCCTGCGCATTCGTATTGGCTTCAACAAATACATGCAAGAACAATCACAAGCCAAATATTGTGATTCCAGCGATGTTTGATTCACACAAACATCCATCTTTGAAACAAAAATACATTGGCTGGGGAGTCAGATAGGTCGGATGAGGGATTCACACAGAGCTGGCGAACCCGTTGGCCAAACCTCTAGGATTCTTGGGGATTTACAACGCTTCATAGAGCAATATAGGTTGGGCCTATACGTGCTCGCCTTTGCAGCTGTGTTTTTCTACTTAGGGGCCAGCCTGTAGCGGCACCGATTGCGTGATAGCTCGTTTTGGAAATTGTTGGGCGAATTGTACGAAGCCCAGTCTGCATTCGCGTGTGCATTCGTTCACTTTTACGACCGTGGGTTAACCCCAAGACAGCTTGAGTTGGCGGCAACTTCGGACTTGCATTATATGCTGCGCAGGCTTATGTTGAAAGTGGGTGCAGCTAGTGTAGTGATGCTCATCAGCGCTTTGATCTTGGTGGTCTGATGAGGGGTTTCGAGTGGCTGAGGCTCTTGCCGCCATTACCCGCATTGGAGACGCTGCAGGTATTAACATCTCAAGAACAGATCGCGCTATTTAGGGACCTAGCACGCATCCACATGGAACACGCTCTTAGGTATGCCAACAATCAGAACTATCGTCACGTCATCCTCTTGTCTACCTTAATAGACTACCCGCAAACATCTTGAGCCTCATTATGACTAGAGAAGTAGGCGCGCCCGGAAATCTCTTCTTTGCGTTCGTGACGCCTGTCTTAGCCGCGTTTACCGTGGTATACACGGCGCGGGACCTAGCCACCAATCTGAGGCAGAACTTCGCTCCGCGTCGGCTTCCGCCGTTGCCTGATCAGCCAAAAGGGCTGGGGAAGAAGCTTAGAAAGAAAGACGGTCCCCCTCCTGGCTGGATTAGCGAATGCTTCCGGAGGTTAGAATCAGTGGATTGGAAGCTCTTGGTTGCTGCGATGCAGCCTTATTCGCTTCATAAGCCAGAGCTATGTGTCTTAGCGCTTCTTGCTTACAATGGGATGCGACGCACTTTCAAAGTCAGAGATGGCTACGTGGTTCTAACACTTACGTCTTATAGGCTAGTCCTGTTTGTGTGGAGAGCGATAGATCCAATAAGTGGTTTCTTTTGGATTTATTGGTGTGTAATCTTATGCCTATGCAAGCCCAAGTTTGTGTTTGATTATTGTATGAGCTTTGTGGCATTCGCTGTAATTCATCTTGGCGTGGTGTTTCTTTCCTTCGGTAAGGACATTTGGCTGCTTATAGTTTGCACGGTAAGCACTGTAAGGGCTATTATCAATAAGATTCACTCGAAACAACTTCCTTCTTTGTGTAATGTAAAGGTAATGTGTCGAGCTGCAACCATGAGATCTCATGGTTGCAGCTCGCTAGACTTGATATTCAAGCACTTGCTCGTAGCATGCAATGCTTCACAATCACAAGCCAAAAAACTCACACTTTTCCAAATTCTTTACGTTCTCAAAATTGTCTTGAAAGGCGTGCAAGGCTCCATTTGTGTTTTGAACAGACTGACTTTTTCAGAATGAAAGACGCAATCATCTTATGAACCCTTCTTGTGCTGCTAATCCCGAACATAACATAAATGCCTCTATGTTGTTTGATAACTCGCCCTAAGAGAAAAAATGAATACTTCCTAGCAAGCTACTTGGCACAACACAATAACAAGAAAAAAGAAATGGACATGCAAAGCAATCTAAACCTGTCAGACCATCTAACAAGCATGAAAGTGTCTAATCTTGTTACAGCGTACAACAAGCGGCTATTCGCTTGAGTGATATAGCTATATTTGCCCTATTTAGTTGCTTCACTTATGCCCAGTCTACCTATCTTAAACAAGTCTTTGTCACTAGCCTTTAAGGCTTATCTGCTCGGATTCGTCCCTTGTAGCATTCTTTTCTTTCAGCATCTACAAAGCCGTCCTGGTTATCTGATCAGAGCCTAAGTTGGATCTCAATGTGGTATATTTGGGAACGGCTCTCTCTTTAGCGAGTAAAGGTGAAGCTATTGGCACTGTTGTTTTGGTAAGGATTTGTATGAACTGTTCGAAGCAAGCCATTTGAGACTTTGTGAGACTAAAAGAGGTGTATAAAGCCTGTGTGAGAGTCAGGGTCAGGCTACCACCATCTGGCGGCCTTAGAATTCGATCTAAGGGGGGTTGATAAAGCTGTTAACATCTGTGTCTTATTCTTTCTAGTGAGATTGTGCTTTGAACAATGTAGCCCTCTTGTTTTGAAATGATTCACAAGCTTTCGCAACAACAACCCAACTAAATTCTGCCGCGCCATGAACAAGCTGGCATGTTATCGTGCTATAAGTTTGCTCAAAGTGTTAAGGTCGGCTTTCATCAAACATGAAACGCTTAGCATCTCTTAAACACAATACAGACGCTTCTTTTCGCCAACTGCAAGCAAACCAGACAACAATGCCTTGATTCCATCTTTGGCGTGGTATGAGCAAGAAAGTATTTACGCCTGTTGCCAATTGTGAGCACAAAACAGAACACAGAAGAATATCTAACGTTTAAGGCAGATGTCAAATCAGCAGACGTCATTTATACAAAACAAAAGAGCGGGCATCGTCAATATCAATGAGTTTTTAGGTAGAAAACAGTCTATCAAGTAGGACTCTGAATTGCCTACTCATTTAGAGAGCTCAAAAAAAGAATATTATTGGCCTATTCTTGGTGCTCAATCAATCAGAAAGCTTAATATAATTTTCTTATCAGTCACAAGAATAAGCTTAAGAGAATCAGCATAAGTTCAGCGAACATCAAGAGAGGTCTATGGTAAGAGTTGCTAAGGGCAGGCTGGGACAGACCACAACTATGCTTTTTGAGCGATTAGACAAAACCTCTGGTAGCGTCAGAGCGAAACCCACATTGGAACCGCTACAAGACAAGTATGACTCTTCACGGGGAAGAATCTCTAAAAGAAAAGCAGGATCTTTCCAAAAGAGTATACAAATACAGTTAGGACACATTAATACAAAAAAGCTACACGCTTTGTTTCAGTTGATGCATAGAATAAGTAAAGCCTGGCTTAAGGCCAGCCCTCAAAACACAAGTACTCTTTTATAGCTATAGCTTCGTAGTTGATTGTTGTAGAAGTCTTTCTCTTGTTCTAATCCTCCCCACACCACAAGTGCCCCCTCGTGATTGTGTGAAAGCGCCTCTCATGTTTGAAACCCACTCAGGCTATCTTTGCAAAATCAGCTCATCTTTTGTAGCTTACTTGTTCTAAGCCTGTTTCGCTCTATTTCAGCATCAAACCACTCTTGTGTGGCTAGCTTGTCTTTTTCTAACATGCCTCAATCTCTTGTGTTTTGACCCATGTTACTAAATCTCTTCTAAGAGCTTGTAAGGCCTTACTACGGCCTTTAAGACGCGTTTAGTATGTGCAAAGAATACGATGTCTTGGGTCGCGTCTCTAGTATAGACACACGAAAAGAGCTTGAATGTAGAAGAAAGGCGAATCTAAACCATCTTTTCCAATCATCCCAGTGGTAGCCACAAGGTTGAGACCATATTGTCTATTAAAGAGCCCCTAACGTGATTGGCGAAAAGTGCCACTCTGCCAATGATGCAAGGTCTAAACAATTTGAGTGTGCTTTGAAAAAAAATATGCATGCTTGCGCTTTCACAGTTGAATAAAAATGCCTATGCCAGGATGCCTGGCCTATGAGCAAACCAAGCTTCGCCTAAGCTTAGCACAAACAGGAGGCAGTATTGCATATTACGCAAAACACACGGCCAAAGTGCACGTAGACAAGAGCAACCACAATGCCAAGCTGTACAAAGTCGCCCAGCAAGTGAATCGTCTGCGCGCAGTCGACTGATCAAACTTGTGTTTCCTTGAATCAGCGCAGCGGCTTTTCACAAGACCTCAAAGGTTTAGATCGTAAGTGAGGGCTATTTATAGCAATATTTGAAACCTAAGGTTCTTGATTTGTCAGACGATCACCTAAGCAGCACACCAATTTTCACATATAGCCTAAACACAAAAATAACTCCTACACACACACTCGGCTAGGGGTCTGGTTTAGCGCGGCATTCCAATTGCGAATGATGAGAGCTTGTCGGTCTTCTCTTAAGCTACCTGTACGGATAGGTGCTTTCTTGACAGGCTTCTTTCAAGCCACGGCACTGTCCACAGTGGTAGGTCAAATTGGAGATTGGGATGTGTTGATCTCTGGGGCATTGGTTGCCTTTCCCGAGCTGCTCGGTGCTTTGGTGTACTTGTCTCACAAAGGCACCGAAGTGAAAACTAGCTTCAAGCCACATGACAGTCCCTCTAATCGCACAATCGTTGCACCCTACACGCAGGCACTAAACTCTTTCAAGGTGGGCTTAGTGTAGGGTCTATTTGTGGACGCGTTTAAGCTGGGTAGCTAGTCGCAAAAGAGAGAAACACCTGTGATACACAAACAAACCAGAAACACAATAAGCGAAGGTTGATTACTTGGGGCCGATCATGTGAAAATTGTGATGACAGAAGGTACAGTTCTAAACAAGTATGCAAAGGAGTTTGCTCGCTTGTTTGGAAAGTCACTTTGATCTAGTTCTATTGGGGTCATAGTCATAAAAGTACCCCAAGTTCACTCTTTATAGCAAACAAATACCAAGAAACAGCACAAAAAGTGATAGGTTTTGATGTTGACGTGCCTATCTCTCACGAATTGTCTTTGAACATCTCTGGCACTTTGCTCCTGGCTGTGAGTGCCTGGTCACAACAGGAGGCCACAAGTGATGCGAGCAGCCATCCAACTTAGAAGTTGGAACTTGACGTAACACCAAACCCAGTCAATCTTCAGGTCTATGAGACAAATGACAAAACAAAAGACGCAGGTCAGTCTCGAGACCTGCTTATCACACAAGATGCCACGTTTTGGGAGCTTGACAGAGACTCACCGCTCAGGTCAACATTGGTGGATGATCTACTCAACCCCAACCTATCTCAGACCGTACAAAGCGCGCTCTCAGGCCACGGCTTGCTGTGCGAGTGCACAATCGAGCGCCCTGTCACCCACGACCGGGCGCTCTGATTGCAACACGCCAAGGATCAAATTGCACACAAGCTTTATTGTATGAATGCAAGTGTTGAGCTTTGTGTGCATACACTTGATTCCGATCTCGCAACCACACCAAGCCGATTCACACTGCAGGCGGTGGTGTTTGCTTGCATAGGGCGATACTGACACCTTGGCGAACTCAGTGGGCCCTCACAAGCCCAAGCAGTTTGCCAGAATCCAACACAGCACATGGTGCTTTTCGTACGGTCACACACGACGCTTGCTGCGGTCTAGCTTTCGTGTCAAAGCGGTGTTTGGTTGTAAATTTGAGAGCATTGCTAACTCTAGACCAACCCCCACCGGCCTCTATCCGGCTTGGATGTTTATCCCATCAACCAATCAATCAAAACAACCCACTTGCCATCTCATTCAAATAAGCCCCAATCACAAAAGGCATCCTCCTACCAAGAAACAACTCTCAAAAGGCTTTTTAAGAACAACTTATTCAAAGCATGGCTCAAAACCAGCATGTGTTGTGAAACGCCTTTGCTATCATGGATTCACTCGCTTTTTACTAAAGCTCACCAACTAAACAAAACACCCAAATAGGTCAGACAGAAGGAAACAAGATTGGACGCAATGCCTTGGGCTTTCACAAAGTGAAAGAAGCCAAGACACCGATCAAAGCAGCTGAGGTCACAATCATACCGTAGAAAAAGAGGCCTGTTTACCAACTTGCAGGTCTTTTCGTCAAAATTACGAAACAAGAACAAGTCAAACACGAACCTCCTCTCTTGATTCTTTATTTATCATATATACCCGGGAAGCGCGATCCACAATCAGCATCCACTGCCTAACCTTGTCGCACACAAGCTGAACCCCGCAAGGGACACAAAAAGCAAGTGTTCGTGAGCTTGGTGTGAAATGCAACCTCACGTAACAAGGACAACCAGAGAGCGTCATGAAACATTGGCAGAAACAGGTTATGGCTTGAAACAGTATTTTCACTCGAGATCCTCGTGATTGACCGCTTGGTCTAAGGGCAACAACATACTAACTCGGTATGTTTCTCACTCTTGACCACGAGAGATCAACGATGCAGATTTGCAAGACGCAATCCACGAACTCATTCGCGCGGCTGTTGCCTAACTCTCACAATTTTGACTGAGTCATAAACACGGAGCAACTATGGCACAATCAAAATACCTCTAGTCAACACGTCAACACGAACCCGACTCAACGTCAGGACACAAATGAAGAGGAGAGAGATGCCACCCGTGTTGTGTTTCGTATGGTTCTTATAAGCAGATCACATGTGGCTTAAAACTTGACACAATTTTGGGACTTGCATATTCGATTCATTTGAGAAGAATCAACTTTGACCGAAGACGACGCAGCCCGATCAGAGCCTGCAGTCCCTAGCCCACGGAGGAAACACCACAACTCGGCGAACCCAAACCGGCCTATTTCGAAAACGCAGCGCGTTGTACAGCGTATTCGTGCTCCTTTGTATGAGTGTTTCAATCCCAGATAGCCCCATGTGATGATCAAGGGGTGTGTAAGAACGCAAAAGGCTCACCGGGGCTGGGCACCGCTTGTGACGCTCGAGTGTGGTTCTGAAACCGACACACAACGGAGTCAAAGCGAACAGGGCCTCAAAGAGGCTCACCCACACTGTGCAAGAAGCAAGAGCATAGCTTTCTGGCAGCAAGCACGATCTGTTCCGGCTCAGGCTACTGTAGCACCGTGGACAGAGAGAAGATCTAAAAGTGGCTTGCCTCTCAGGGAGAGCATGGAGTGCCAATAGGGGCCCTTGGAGTGACCGGAGGGGCCCTGCTCGGTGTCTGCCCGGAGGCAGAGGCTGTCCTCGTCCCAATCTGCCCCCTCTGGCTGTCCCGGAGGGGGAGCGCCGCCAGAGCCGGGCCCGGACAAGGTGTACAGCACGCCAAGCCACTCGAGGCAGCCGGTAAGCGCTTCCACCACCCAAAGGCGTGTTCTCTGGGCCTTGCGGCCCAGCCATTGACTCGCCAAGGCGCCCCAGTGGAGGGGGCGCCTCACCAACAGGCCTTGTTGGCGTCCTTCTGGGCCAGAGGTGCCTCCCCCCCGTACCAGCTGCTGCGCGCACTCTTGGAACGCGAACCCAGAGGGAGTCAGCTGGCTCTTTAAGATCAGGGGCTCTCCACGGTTGGTAGAGATGATCACCTGGGGATCCTCGGGTATAGCTCCCAGTAGGGGCAGGCCTAGCGCCTCCTGCACGTCTGCCACAGACATCATGTCCTCCTGTGAGACCATCTCTGGCCTTACCCGGTTGACCAGCAGCTTGGCCTCCGTCAGGCCATCCGCCTCCAGCAGGCCAACCACACGGTCCGCGTCACGGATGGACGTGATGTCAGGAGTGGTCACTATGATGGCCTCTTGGGCAGGGCCCACCGCGTTAAAGAAGCCCACGTCAATGCCCGCAGGGCAGTCGATAAGCACGAAGTCGTAGTCTTGGCGCAGCGCGTCCACTAGCATGACCATCTGGACCCTGCTCAGGTGGTACCTTTGCCGATTCTTTGAGATGCACAGCACCGACAGCTTGGTAGGCCAGCGCTTGTCCCTTATCAGTGCCTGCTCAAGCTTGCAACCCCCGTTCAACACATCCATTGCCGTGTAAAGCACACGGTTCTCCAGGCCCAAGAGCAGGTCCAGGTTCCTCAACCCAACGTCTGCATCGATCAGCGCCACCCGCTGCCCAACCCGAGCCAGGCATGTGCCCAGGTTTGCGGTGGTGGTGGTCTTGCCCACGCCACCCTTGCCCGAAGTGATTACAATCACCCGAGAGCCCGGCCTCTTCTCGCTCTGGGAATCTATCGATTCCTTGTCGTCTCTCAAACCACTGCTGTTCTTATCAAGGCTATTCACACTGGTCTTCCTCCCTTGTGTTTTCACAGTCGAACGCCACCATCTACCAATTGTACCTCATGCTTCTACCAGAAGCAGGCATAGGCGCAATTCTGGCCCCTCCCAGAGACACAACCACTACACCATAAAAATGCATTATGTTATGAGTACAACAAATCGTTTATAAAGAAAACAGTCCCGTTGCCTACATGTTCAAAACCATGTAAGAGTAAGAAACAACATTTGGTTTGGATCTCTATTGCAATAAAACCATACGTAACAAATGATCCCTAAATCCTCATGTGTCTAAACCTCGCTAATAGGGCTGATCGATCCATGAAAATCTGATTTTTAGTGATCGTCTTGCTAGATTGTGTTAGCAAGCCTGTGATTAAGCATTCACAAGTCCAAAAGCACTTAAGATCGAGCACGCCTGAAGATTTTATGTAGTAATTTCTGCCAAAAGCTAAATTTAAAGTAAACTAAAAAAAAACAAACTTGAAATACACAATGACTCGACTCGGTCTTCGTTTCAAAAAAGTACTTAACATACTAAACGCTAAGGCTGCCCGTCCTTCGGCTAACCTACCTGTGAAGATAGGTGCGTTCTTAGTAGGCTTCTTCCAAGCGACCGCACTATCCACAGTGATAGGCCAAACGGGAGATTGGGACGTGCTTGTCTCGGGTGCATTAGTCGCACTTGCCGAGCTGCTCGGTGCCTTGGTGTATTCGTATCATAATTACATAGTCCCTAATATAGGCCTCAAGTCAAATGGCAGTAGATCGAAGCGCACGAAAGCCATGCTAAAAGGTTACATCCAAGCATTGAACTGTTTAAAGATGGGCTTGGTTTATGGTCTTTTTGTAGATGCATTCAAACTTGGTAGCTAAAAACAAAATAGCTAAACGTTATAACACCAGGTACTTAGATCAAGTAAATCAAAATAGAGGAGCCTATAATAGGCGTACACTGCACGAGTGGGAAGCACAAGAGTGTCTATTACCAAACTCGTGCACGTGAGTTCGCAAAAGATGTGATTTGCTACGCTTGTGGGCTCAAACTCCAAAGGGTGATTTGCAAGATAGACGATCTTGACGAGATTTGCACGCGTGCAAATGCAGGCCACCACGCTTATAAATTCTTTCAAAACAAGATGGGTTTCAAGGCTGAATCCATTCATTACACAAGGAGAGACACGTGAAGCTAGCAGTATATGGCAAAGGCGGCATTGGAAAATCTACGACCAGTTGCAACATCTCAATCGCTTTAGCCAGGAGAGGCAAGAAGGTACTTCAGATTGGTTGTGATCCCAAGCATGATAGCACCTTTACACTCACAGGGTTTTTGATACCAACCATTATTGATACCTTGCAATCTAAGGATTACCACTACGAAGACGTATGGCCAGACGACGTCATCTATCAAGGGTACGGAGGTGTAGATTGTGTAGAAGCTGGAGGTCCCCCAGCAGGAGCCGGCTGCGGCGGCTACGTAGTTGGTGAGACCGTGAAACTTCTCAAAGAACTAAATGCGTTCTACGAGTATGATGTAATTTTGTTTGATGTATTGGGAGACGTAGTGTGCGGAGGATTTGCTGCCCCGTTAAACTATGCAGACTATTGCATCATCATCACAGACAATGGCTTCGATGCTCTGTTTGCAGCCAACCGGATTGCGGCTTCGGTAAGAGAAAAGGCACGGACCCATCCTCTGCGTCTAGCTGGCCTGGTGGGCAATAGAACCTCGAAGAGAGACCTTATTGACAAGTACGTAGAGGCTTGCCCTATGCCTGTACTAGAGGTCTTGCCACTTATCGAAGACATTCGCGTCTCTCGAGTCAAGGGAAAGACCCTGTTTGAGATGGCAGAGATGGAGCCTGGTCTTAGCTATGTGTGCGATTTCTATCTCAACATTGCAGATCAGATACTAGCTCAGCCAGAAGGAGTCGTGCCAAGGGAGGTGCCAGACCGAGAGCTGTTCAGCCTGCTTTCTGACTTTTACTTAAACCCTTCTGGCCCAAGTGCTACCGAAGATGTGCAAGGCGAATCCTTGGACTTTATGATGGTCTAGCATTGTTCGATAAATCAGAGGATAAGCGCGCAAGTGCCGGTTGCGCCACATTGTGTAAAGTGGTTTCTCTTTCTCAAGAGTTGACAAACGCAAAGTCTTATCCTCTTACTCTCGACCATCAAGGAGGAAATCACTCATGCCATCTCAACAGACTTCCAATACCTTACACTTCGAATGTGAGACGGGGAACTATCATACTTTTTGCCCTATCAGCTGCGTAGCCTGGCTGTATCAAAAGATTGAAGACAGCTTCTTTTTGGTGGTAGGAACAAAAACCTGTGGCTATTTTTTGCAAAACGCTTTGGGAGTGATGATTTTTGCCGAGCCACGGTATGCTATGGCAGAGCTCGAAGAGGGCGACATCTCTGCACAGCTCAATGACTATCAGGAGTTAAAGCGGCTCTGCCTTCAGATCAAGAGAGACCGCAATCCAAGCGTGATTGTATGGATTGGAACTTGCACGACTGAGATCATAAAGATGGATCTTGAAGGGATGGCTCCTAGGCTTGAAGCTGAGATTCGCATACCCATTGTAGTTGCTAGAGCAAATGGATTAGACTATGCCTTCACGCAGGGAGAGGACACTGTTCTCGCTGCCATGGCACACCGTTGCCCCGAGAGGGCCCCACAAGCTGTGGTGAGAGATGACAAGAAAAGCAGTAAGCTTCTATCGTTATTCTCCTCTAACAGAGACCCCAACGCTTTGGTTAGCTCTTCGGGCCAAGCTTCTCATCCTCCTTTGGTATTGTTTGGATCATTGCCTCAGACAGTTGCTTCTCAGCTTAACCTAGAACTAAAAAGACAGGGCATCCAGGTCTCTGGGTGGCTGCCTGAGCAGACATACTCAAACTTGCCTGTGGTGGGCGAAGGGGTCTATGTGTGCGGTGTAAACCCCTTTCTTAGCCGGACAGCTACGACACTCATGAGACGCCGAAGGTGCAAGCTCATCAGTGCTCCATTCCCTATTGGACCAGATGGGACCAGAGCTTGGATTGAGAAGATATGCTCCGTGTTTGAGATCCAACCCGTAGGGCTTAAAGAGCGAGAGGAACAGATATGGAGGGGATTGGAAGAGTATCTCCAGCTTGTGCGTGGAAAATCTGTGTTCTTTATGGGAGATAACCTATTAGAAGTCTCTCTAGCGCGCTTCTTGACTCGGTGTGGAATGATTGTGTATGAAGTTGGCATACCTTACATGGACAAGCGGTATCAAGCCGCTGAACTCTCCCTGCTTCAAAACACATGCCAGCAGATGGGGGTTCCCATGCCTAGGATTGTCGAGAAGCCTGACAATTACAACCAAGTTCAGCGCATCCGTGAGCTTAAGCCCGACCTGGCCATCACCGGTATGGCTCATGCCAACCCATTGGAAGCCCGGGGCATCAACACAAAGTGGTCTGTAGAGTTTACCTTTGCGCAGATCCATGGTTTTACAAACGCGCGCGACATACTAGAGTTGGTCACACGCCCTCTAAGACGGAATCACAACTTAGAAGAACTAGGTTGGACACGGCTAGTTCAAGATCACTCATCTATGCCTCAAGCGCTGCCGGCCTAAACAAACGCGGATAGGTCCAGGTGCTAGAGTGTAGCTTGACGCTTTCTTTTACACACAGAGCAGCCGCTGAAGTCTGAAGCGTACTACTAGAGCTTGCAAAGAAAGAAGCTCTAGTAGTATGCTCCATCAGCGGTTGCACCGCATACCAAGCGCTCGAATTGGGTTCTTGCGCTTTTCAAAGTAATTGAAACCTATGAAAATATTTGGGTCGAGCTGCTTTAGATGAGTACACATCGCCGAGATGGTTTTACAACACAAGCCTTCACCCCGACTAGACTGTCGTAAACTTGAAGCCTATCATAAAGTGGATAGGCTATAAATCTATATACATGTGGTTTGCGCGAACCATACTGAAATCTAGCTCAATCAAGCCACCAAAATATACACAAGTCCTTGCGGTTGGTGTTCAAAGTTAAAACCTTTTTTAATTTATGCCTATGTTGCGTCTCGTGCAGAAAGGCGGCATTGTGTTTTAAGCCGATACTTCGAAGCAAAGCCGGGCGAAATTGAATGATCCCACAGTGGCGGGGCAGCTCTGCAAGCAGAGCTGCCCGAGTTTCAATCAATTTGTTGGGCCCTACACTATTATTTTGTTAGCCTAAACCTGTCAAACAGAATGCGAAGCATGGCGCGCCATGAGCTTACTAGCCTGGTCAACAATGCACCCAGGCGAGCTCGTCGAATCCAGTAAAGCATAGGCTTAAGAGCTTTGTTCAAGCTCAGGCCAGGAGCTCTTTGCGGATAGTGGTCTTTGATCCGCCATAGACTCTTTGTATAGTGCCAAGGCCTCAAAGCGTACATGCTTTTCTCTACAAAAGACTCTGGCAACCCATCAAAAGGATAGTCTAATCTGGTTTGCAAGATGGGACTTAGTAGGCCAGAACGGCGCATATAAACGTCTTTTTCATTTATAAAGAGCTCACCTTGATGACCTAGCAGGTCAGTGTGGTTAGGCCTTGCTACGAGCTCATCCGCTGTGCTTGCACCAGGTACCACCTGAGTAAGATGTGTGGAACCGAACAACACGCTCTGATCTAAGTCTTGAGAAGCCAGTCCTTTGAGACGAGTTATCCTAGGCAATCTGTTGCCTATGTGGCATAACACTGTATTGCTGGATTGCTTGGTCAATAGACTCTTTTTGGAAAGATCCTGCACGGGGTGTTTAGTTTTAGAGGAATGCCCGTAGATCCACTCGCGCTGAGCTAAACCTAACGCCCACCTCTTTCTTCCCGCGTATGGCCTCCTTATCGAACGCTTGATCCCACTAACTGGCTGTCCAACACCAACGTAACACGGCTGAAGCTGACCTTGCTCTAAAGCCTCATCATAGAAACAATATCTATTAGAAGCTTTTTTAGACACTGTCGATGCGCGTGCATCTATTCTTTTAAGTTCCTTCGCAATAAGCTGCCTAAATGTTAAAAAGACTGGCCGTATAGTTTGAAAACGCGCTGAATAAGTAAGTGCATTCCATTGCATAAGAGAAGACCTTTGTCTCCTGAGTCTTCGCCTTCCAGTACCAAACTGTTTAACCTCTTGACTAAAGGCTTTTTTGCTGTTTGGAAACTCCCCAAACTGAAAGATTGTAGGCTTAACCAGTCTATTAGTTGCAGAGACCATCTGCTTAAAGTGGTGTTTATTTATAACCCTTTCCAAGGAACGAATAGACAGCTTCTCGGCTTCTTGCTGCCATTGTTCTCTGTTTTGGTTAGGATCTGATAGATAGGCTTTGTAGCGGCGTGAGGGACGCTCAGGAGCTTTCGATCTCTTAAACTGATTCTGACCCTTCCATCTGGTGATGTGTTGATTGATGTTGCAAACGCTATTTCGCGCAAACTTCCTGTCAAAACTTATTCCCCGGTAGATTCGCAGACGAGTAGAATGATCCTTTGGTAACAGCCCCTTCTGCCAGAACTGGGTTGGGCGAGTGCCTCTTAGGAAACGGACTATACGCGCGATCTGTGGCTTGTTACTAAGTAACATGGGGCGTTTGGCCTGATCCACCTGATGACTTGCAGCCGTTCTCTTAATCTCTGAGTTACTAAGGGTTCTCCACTTCTTGGCTGCTTGTCGCAGCTGAATCTCAGTGTCAAGAGTCAGCTGAATGCTAGACAAAGACTCGATGGCCCTCTTCCAATCTCTTGCTGGATGCAATCGTTGGAAAGAATTGTGCCCTCCAGCGATCTCTTTCCAAAGCCTGTTGTATCTCTTTTGTCGCATCCGTTTGGCTGCCTGCTTAGACTCTTCTGCAGACAACAGAGAGTGCTCTGGTTCCTGACTCTCAGCAAACGTCTGATCGAACAGATCGGGCAACGCATACAGGAGCGCGCTTCGATACACGGGTAGGCCTTCGGACGCTGCTTCGATTCTCTGGCTCCAAGCTGTCTCTTTCTCTCGTAACTGAGTGCCTTGCAAGCCTTGAACCCTCTTAGGTAGGTCTGCGCTCTCATTCACGATCTCGAATAGAGCCTCAGCCCTCTTGCGTGTTCTCTCAGCTTCAAGAGCTATGGGCGATTGAGGCACTTGAGAGGTCTCCTCTTCTTCTCCGTAAAGCTTCATTGTAGAGAGTGCTGATTGCTGGGCTTGGAGCAAGAGCTCTTTTGGAGCCAGGTGCGGGTTTGTATTGGTGTAGGATAAGTGAGACCAGTGCCCACCTGACTTGATGATTCGCTCTTTAAAGTCTGTCAAATCAATGCCTAACCACCAGGGTCGATTAGGCAAAGCGCCCGTAGTCCGGAATAGGACCTCTGTATCGTATGGCCACAGGGTTTGAGAAGTGTTTAAGTTTACAAACCACCGTTGTGGCTCGTACCCAAGCTTGGTGTAGATTGAAGATGAGAACTGTTTAACCAACAGAGGCACAGGTATCTGGGCAGAGAAACCGAGATATTTAAGAAAAGACCCAAGCAGGTACGAAGGCCTTGAGAACCCTAGCCCTGACCACAACCTATGCGTAACTCTGTCTCTTTTTTGACGAAGCTGTTCATAGTGGCTTTGCAAACTCAAATGACTGTTGTCATCACTTTGGCGTGCCTCTTGCTCTCTCATCAGCAGCCTGCCTGCCCAGGGGGTGGTGTGAAGCGTTTTGATTTCTGCGTGCTGAGGTGCAACCTGTTCTATCTGTGATGTGTTGGCTGTATAGGACACAGAAGAGGTGCGATCGCCACCAAACAAAAATTGGTACTTCTGTGGGTCTAGATAGAAAAAGCGAAGCTCAGCGTCTAGCAAGGCCGCCAGAGGGTTGCGAAGAAAGGCCTTCGCAGTGATTCGTATCCAATCTTCAAGCGATTCAACCCTAATCGCAATCATTCTGTCTGCCAGCTTCAAGCTGCGATGCTCATTCTGCAAGAAAGGAGAGATGTCCTTCCAAGACACCTGTTGCTTATCTCTGATGTCGGTACGCCACTCTTTGATCTGTGAGCTGTCTTGCAACCATATGGCACTCATCCAATCTTTTACATGCCGGGACATGTATTGCCCAACGGGTTGGTATATCGTGTGTGGTTTGCCTAAAAACAAAAAGCACACTGTGTATCTAGCCTTAGGCGTCCTGGAACCAACGGGTGTGAACAGTACGCTCCGTATGTCTTGAAGCCATACCCAGTAACGAGACACACGAGATACAACCCACTCACTGAACCCAAAGTAAACAGACATTATAGGCTTGGACAACCGGTTCTCTCGAAGACTTAACCCGCTTCTCATCTTCTTGGCTTCTGAGTTTATAGAAGACAAACGTTGGGTGTTGCCCTCTCGACCGTACAGGTTGTCATCTAAGGACAAGAATCGAAGGGCTGACCTCATTTTCTCCGCCAACCTTAAATACCTTATGCCCCTTCTCATCAGCTTGTGATCAGGGTGTGTCTTAAACAAAAAAGAAAGGCTTTTACGAAACTCTTTCTGATCCAGTTTGATAAGATCGTCAGCCAATTCTCTCTGTTTCCGTGTTTTCTTGGCTAAGGATTTCCTGACAGGAGCAGAAAAGCTGGTTGCTTGGCCAAGTGTCTGATCTACCCGTTTGGACCACACATCCCAAATGCTATGTTTAGGCACTGATCGATGTGAGCGCCTTGGCCCTGGTGCTAGTGTGCCCGTAAGACGTTGTCTTCGTCGAAACACAGGTACATGCATCTCCTGCTGTGTGCTTGCTGATCCCTGTGCAGATTGCAGCCTCTTAATAGTGGCTTGAATCTCTCCTTTCAATGTTTTTTTCTTTTCAATCAAGTACGGATCCAAGCTGTGTTCGATTCCTTTCGAAGCTGATTGCACCTCTAAGCTCAGATTTAAAGCCCTGCTCTTGCTTGCTTCTTTTTGTGTGTTGCGCTTAGGTGGGATGACTATGTATCTTAACGCAGACTTTTTAGCCCATCCTAGCTGCCTCTTGATGTTTGCACTCGAATCAAAAGCTGTCTCATCGAAGCGGAGCCAAGTAGGGATTGGGTCCAAACGGCTCAAGGCAGTGTCTTTACCAGGTTGGTGCAACATTGGTGCGTAGGAAGACAGCCAAGACCGGGGGTCAGACAACGCGAGACGAAGTCGGCGTAGTGTTCTTTTTAGCATGTAGGTATGGGGAACATACACTTTGTTGACTCCAAAAAGAAGAAAGGGATTTAGGCGATTTCCCCTTAGTGTTTGGTTTTTGCGCCCTTTGACTCTTGAACGCCCTTGAAGCAAGTTTGCCGTTTGTGTGTTGTCCCCAATCAAGCTTCTCTCTTGGCTCTTCAACCTGTGCTTAGCTCTTCGCTCAACCCGCCCAATGCGCGGTTGCCTCAACACATCAGAAAAAGATCTTTCTAAGAAAGGGTTTTGAAGTCCTGCTTTGAGGTATGTTAACCGTAGGCGTGGTTCTGTTTCAAAGTCAAAGATATGGCCATAGCCTAGTCTTATCGTTGGCACTTGTCTTTGAAGACTAGTCTTTAAAAGAGCTGAAACCCCATAAGCAGGTTTTTTTGGTGAATGAATCTTCTCAATTCCAACATCACTTGGCCCGAGCGAGCCCCATCGATGCAGCTCTAGCGCTGCCAGCACTTCTTTAGCTCTCTCTTGGGCTCTCAGGTTGGGAGCTCGAAAGGGTTGCAAGGAGCGTGGATCTAAGCTCTCTAGCCATTTGCTTATCACCAGAAACTGAAATCGACCGGGCAGACGAGCCTGTCTCTCTACCGATGGATGCCAAGTCAATGGATGAAGCAACGCCGTATTTGATGTTTTGTGTGCAGACGAAATCATCTGCTTCCAGGGGTTTAAGAGCATTGACCTTCCAATCAACCTAGCCCACGCTTGCATAGAGAGCTTAGATTCAACATCGCTTATCTCTAGTAGGTAGCCTAGATGAGATGGCTTTGTGCGTAATAGGTCTGAAGCCTGCTGAATGTCTTTGCTCTTGTGTGCTTGCCAGGATCCACAGCCCAAGAGATCCCGGAACAGTAGCAAGTGTAGCTTCCTAAGCTGCGCTTGCATGCTGTACTCGCGCTGATCCTCTTGGAGAGGGCGTTCTACAGCAAGACGGATACTAGGCTGTGTGGAAGGGTACCGCGTGGTTGCGTACAAGCGAGGCTCGGGCCACCCAACGGAGGCTCTGCGTGCGCTAGTCGCGTAGCGTAGCACCTCTTCGCAGTACGCAAGCAATGCTCCTTGTCTCGGCAGAACGTCTAACCTTTGTCGTACCGTATCTCTAAACACATCATCTGTCTGGTTGCCTGGCGATTTGATACCAGCATCTCTGTTAGTAAGCAGTGCCACTGCGACCCGATCATGCCTCTTGTGCGGGTACACGATATCATGTTGACGAAGACCACGTAGCTCATCGGCCACAAGAGGCTCAAGAGAGGAGGCGGATGGGCCTTGCTTGGAGAGCTCTTCCTCTGGCCTCTCCCCCCACATCAGCATACGTTTCTGGCGCTGTAAGGAAATCTTTTCTTCCACCATAGCCTTCAGCAGAAGCTCTTCGGTAGCTTGCTTCTCGGCCTCAAGTTGCACAACCCGCCCATAGATAGATAGCTTGGCCTTGGCTCTGGACGAGAACCAGCGAGAAGTTTCATCTTCAAACCAGATAGCTGCCTGTCTCGGAAGGTCCACAATCGACCTTTGCAGGCTGTTGGGGTCCAGGTAACTCAGGTGGTCTAACTGGATCCCGAGAAACACGCCCATGAGAAGGTTAAGAGCCAGGTTGATGCGGCCCAATAACATAGTATAGGTCTTGTTAGCTCTGTGCTCTATGATGTACTTGCAGCTCTTGCTAATCCCATGGAAGGCTGCATGTCCAAGCAGCAGGCCCAGGAGGTTGCCTGCTACGAACAATGGCTGATTGCTGTAGCGAAATGACCACACGTTAGTGAGCCTAGGAAGCACACTAAACGCTGTATGAGGTACAACCAGATAGCTAAGAAGTGACAGTACAAAGTAGAGCTTTGCCCTAGGATCTCGAAGCGACTCTACGCCTGCACCAAGCCTTCTTGGGTCGTATAGCCTGCTCTCTCTGCTTAGACGTGGCGCCATCAAGCTCTCCCTAGCCAGCCGGTTGGAGATCGTCAAGCCCCCAAGAGCTACTAGCAAGCTAAACACATTTGAATACACAAACCGCGCAGTGAGTAGAGCACTGCCCAACGCACTGTATGGAAGGGCGAGCAGAAGGGATTGCCCGGCAAAGTAGCCAGCCAAGGACACAACCCCCAAAAGATCTCCGTGGATCAGATACGCTCGCATCGCTATAATCTGAGAGGGGTGAAGTGGAAGGGAACTTAAAAAGCCACACATTAAGCCAACACGTGTGACTAGTAACAAGGCCAGGTTCTCTTGTCCCATGATAGAACTCCTTATTGCTTTAGGGTACACTGAGAGACACAAAATAGACGGCTGGTTTGATCTTAGGATGAAGAGCTTCTCTCTCCTCTCTCCAAGCACAGTTGGGAGCAGCTTAAGTGTCAAAGCAAGTACGTGAGGTAATGTGCATAAGGCTTGTACTTTTAGAGAAGCCATCGACACACTGTGCAGTCTTTGCGCACTTTACTGTCAACAAACCTTATCCTGTGAAGAAGACGCCCAATTAGCTTGTTAACATTCACACAAAAGCTGCCAAGTGTTTTAGAGCTACACACAGGTGGCTTAGACAGATAATTCCCAATTAGATAAGCGTTAGAACCAATTATGAGGTGATAAGAGCAGTTTTGCTTTCTTCACACTTTCATTTGAATCAGGTTTATTACAGACGCAAGATGCTTTCAGGGCACTAAATGGCACATTTTCTAGAGAAAAGCCAGGTGAACACAGACTTGCTTGCTTATAGAACCAATTCGTTTCGGTATCTTCTATGTGATTAAGTCTTGAATAAGACTTAGGTTTGATTCGATTACTAGATTCTTACACTACTATAACTATAGTGCCTAGCATCTATCACACAAAATGAAGAGGCACACATGTGTTTAAGTTATCACCATAATTTGAATGGCTTAGCAAGAACCGCGCGTTGCTAAGGCCTAAAGGCAACAGGCATTCCAACTCTAAGAAACACAGTCATAAAGTGTTTTGGAGCTTTCAATTGACAGCTCCAATCATAAGAAAGGTTTGTGTAACCCTATTCATCTCCATAATACGTCAAGAGCAAAGCTTTATAGTAGAATCAAGGTGCTATACGAACCCAATGAAGCATAGTTCATTGAACCTTTGAACCTAAGCAAGATGATTCTTAATCTTTACTTAAAGAGAGTACGCTCTTCAACTGATGTGTTTAGGCTTCCTTCTGTGTATGAGGCTTGATGTAGCAATGGATAGATACTCTCGACAAGATGGCACCAACAGAGCATATACTTGTGTTTGATCTGTTGCTAGCAAAGGCTTGAATTGAAGCCGTGACTCCTTATTTCGCTGTGTTTTGGGCCAACCTGCTGGCACTGTGAAGGGATATGACTTGGATAGTTAAGTACAGGAGTTGAATGCGGGCCTCACCTCCGGTTTCAAGCTCTATACTTTTGCGCATCGCTCGCCGCTTGTGTGTTGTCTCAGTAAGGCTGAGATCCACTGCCTAGATTGAAAACCACTATTAAACATATGACAAAATTGCTTACTAGGCCTGATCCTATGGTGGTCAGCATGGGTCCACAGCACCCCTCTATGCATGGTGTCTTAAGGCTCATCGTGACGTTAGACGGTGAGAACGTGGTAGACTGTGAGCCTGTACTTGGCTATCTGCATCGCGGGATGGAGAAGATAGCCGAGAACAGGACAATCATACAATACTTGCCCTATGTGACTCGCTGGGACTACCTAGCCACAATGTTTACAGAGGCCATCACCGTAAATGCTCCTGAGAGACTGGCCAACATAGAGGTCCCGAAGCGCGCCAGCTACATACGTGTAATCATGCTAGAGCTGAGCCGGATTGCTTCTCACTTGCTGTGGCTTGGCCCCTTTATGGCAGACATCGGTGCGCAGACGCCCTTTTTCTACATCCTTCGAGAAAGAGAAATGATCTACGACTTGTTGGAGGCAGCCACTGGCATGCGTATGATGCACAATTACTTTCGCATAGGAGGTGTTGCAGTGGATCTTCCCTACGGATGGGTAGACAAGTGCTTGGACTTTTGTGACTACTTTCGACCGAAGGTGGATGAGTACGAACGATTAATCACCCACAATCCTATCTTTGTGAAGCGTGTGGAAAACGTTGGCACCATCTCTCGTGAAGAAGCGATCAACTGGGGTTTGTCTGGGCCTATGCTGCGTGCCTCAGGAGTGCCATGGGACCTCCGCAAGGTAGATCATTACGAGTGCTATGACGAGCTGGACTGGTCTGTCCAATGGGCTACAACTGGCGACTGTTTAGCAAGGTACTTGGTTCGGATTGGCGAGATGAGACAGTCATTGAGCATCATTCAGCAAGCCTTGAAAGCTATTCCAGGTGGGCCATATGAGAACCTCGAGGCTCGTCGTCTCAGCCAGGGGCGGGGCTCCGAGTGGGACTCTTTTGAGTATCAGTTTCTTAGCAAGAAGCCTTCTCCAACCTTCAAGATACCAAGGCAAGAGCACTACGTAAGAGTAGAGGCCCCCAAGGGTGAACTGGGCGTGTTTCTTCTTGGAGACGATACTACCTTTCCTTGGCGATGGAAGATACGCCCGCCTGGGTTTGTCAACTTGCAGATCTTGCCCGAACTCGTCTATGGTATGAAACTGGCTGACATTATGACAATATTGGGCAGCATCGACATTATCATGGGAGAGGTAGACCGTTAACATGGAGCCTTCTATGAACCCAGCCTCTTATCAGAGAGCAGATTCAGCCGCATACAGTGTGATGGAGGCAATAGTGGCTCTCCTTTGGACCACGTTGCCTATCTTGATTGTGGTGATAGGAGCCACTCTTGGCGTACTGGTGATTGTATGGCTAGAAAGAAAGATCTCTGCCGGAGTACAGCAGAGGATGGGCCCAGAGTTTGCGGGGCCCTTAGGCATGCTGCAAGCACTAGCAGATGGTTTCAAGTTGCTTCTCAAAGAAGACGTGCTTCCTTCGAAGGGAGATGCTTGGCTGTTTAGCTTAGGGCCCGCTATCGTGGTGATTCCTGTTCTATTGACTTACTTTGTCATCCCCTTTGGACGACAGATGATCCTAGGAGACATTGGCCTGGGTGTGTTTTTTTGGATTGCTGTGTCAAGCATAGCTCCCATAGGCCTTCTTGTGTCTGGGTATGCATCGAACAACAAGTACTCGTTCCTAGGAGGGTTGCGCGCAGCAGCCCAGTCGATCAGCTACGAGATCCCTTTGGCGCTCTGTGTACTCTCGATTTGCTTGCTATCCGACAGCCTGAGCCCCCTTGAAATCGTAGAGAGGCAGTCCTCTCTTGGGTTGCTTGGCTGGAACATGTGGCGCCAACCTGTGGGCTTTGTAGCGTTCTTAATTGCCTCACTGGCAGAGTGTGAACGATTGCCCTTTGATCTTCCCGAAGCGGAAGAAGAGCTCGTAGCAGGTTACCAAACCGAGTACTCTGGGATCAAGTTTGGACTCTTTTATGTGGGCTCCTACCTAAACTTGCTAGCTGCCTCCCTGTTGGTTGCGGTGCTTTACTTAGGTGGTTGGGCCGTGCCTGGGATCCCCACTGCGTGGCTTGAGCCTTTGCTTGCGCCACCTGAGGGACTTACCTTCCAAGTAGCCTCTGGCCTGATAAGCTTGGCTTGCACTCTTCTCAAGGCCTACGGGTTCCTTTTTGTGGCTATCTTGACACGCTGGACACTCCCGAGGGTTCGTATAGACCAGTTGTTGGACCTAGGCTGGAAGTTCTTGCTTCCGATCTCGTTAGGCAACCTGCTGCTTACAGCTTGCTGCAAGCTGCTGTTTACTTAAAGGCCAACAGGCCGTCCTATAAGAAGGAGTTTAGAGATGCTTCCAATGGTAAGCCAAGTAACAAATTACACCCAAGAGGCGGTTCGTGCTGCTAGGTACATAGGGCAGGGCTTCTTGGTGACTCTGAGCCATATGGATAGACCCCCTATTACCATCCAATACCCCTACGAGAAGTTGGTGCCGTCGGAGCGCTTTCGAGGCAGGATCCACTTTGAGTTTGACAAGTGCATAGCTTGCGAGGTATGCGTTCGGGTTTGCCCCATCAACCTTCCTGTCGTTCATTGGGAGTTTCAAGCCAGTAGGAAGAAGAAACAGTTGAAGGCCTATAGTATTGACTTTGGGCTTTGTATCTTCTGTGGAAACTGTGTCGAGTACTGTCCTACCAATTGCTTGTCGATGACAGAGGAGTACGAGCTGTCTGTTTATGACCGTCATGAACTCAACTATGACAATGTGGCGCTAGGTCGCTTGCCATCCTCTACAGAATCAGACCCTATGGTGTACAGCGTACAAAACATGGTCTCTTTGCCTAAGGGGGCAATGGAGAGCCGTTCGATTAATAAGACAGCCACTCTGATGAGACCTGAGGGAGAGGCTTAGCCAGCTCCTTAACTAAGCGTTGTACTGCCACAGTGTGGCAGTATCCTACTTGTTCTAAGCTTTGAGATAGAACAGAGCTGCGCCAAACCGGCCGTGATTACAAGAAAAAGAGGCCCAATGCGTTATGACAGATGTGTTTCAAGCCAACCAGGCTGCCAGCCTGAGCTTTATTGAGGTAGGCGTGTTGATAGGAGCCCTAGGGGTGGTTCTCGCACCCACTATGGTATACGCTGCTTTGTGTCTAGGTGTTACCTTGGTTGGAGTTGCGCTAGTCTACTTGTTCTTAAATGCCGATTTTTTGGCTGCAGTTCAGCTCCTTATATACGTTGGTGCCATAAACGTGCTAATCTTGTTTGCTATCATGCTTGTGGGCCAGGGTTCAGCTTCAGAACAGCAACCCTTGGGGTACAGACTAGCCTGCCTGCTTGGCGTAACCCTTTTGTCTTTGCCTCTAGCTGTTGCCAGCAGTCAAACCTGGCCTACATTGAATCCACCCGTATTGGCCTCCGAAGACCGAGTCGGAGCGATTGGGTCTCACTTGTTCAAAGAGTTTTTGTTGCCCTTTGAGTTGATCTCATTAGTGCTTTTGGTGGCACTGATAGGAGCTATTCAAATGGCTCGCGTACAGACCAGCGCTACCATGCAGAACAAGCCATCACACAAGAAGAGCAGAGTTATTATCTAGGCAACTGTTCAGGAAGCAGAGAGCTTAAAAAGGGGTCTAAATCTGAACGAGAGGTGACAATAATGATTCAACAGTTCCTTGCACTGGCGGCATGTGTGTTTTGTATAGGCATATACGGGCTTCTTACTACCAATAACCTAGTGAGAGCCCTGATGTGTTTAGAGCTGCTCTTTAACGCGGTCAACATTAACCTGATTGCTTTTTCAAACTTTGTAGACAGCCAAGACGCAAAGGGTCAGGTTTTCGCCCTCTTTGTGATTGCATTGGCAGCAGCCGAGGCAGCTGTTGGTCTTGCCATCTTGTTAGCCATCTATCGAACCAAGGGGTCAGTACGCATGGATGGGCTAAACCTGCTAAAGTGGTAATCATAGGCCGCAAGCGCCGCTTTTTGGCTGTTGTGTGCCAAGGTCCAAACAACCTATTGCAAGCATGAAACATGCCTCGCGCTTGGTCTATACAGGTTCCCTTACGCACTCATCCATCCAAGCGTACTAAACAAAACAAGTGAATAGCCAGCTATCTTCACTCACAAGTGCAAAGCGTTTTGACTAACTGATTGGGAGTTCGGTCTCTTTATGGCACATTCCATCAAGATCTATGATACATGTATCGGTTGCACTCAATGTGTAAGAGCTTGTCCCACCGACGTCTTGGAGATGATTCCTTGGGATGGGTGCAAGGCAAGCCAGATTGCCTCCGCTCCTAGGACCGAAGACTGTGTGGGTTGTAAGCGTTGTGAGTCTGCCTGTCCTACAGACTTCTTGAGCGTTCGAGTCTACTTGGGCGCTGAGACCACTCGTAGCATGGGCCTAGCATACTAATGCGAATGCTTCAACTTGAACTCTCTAAGAGAAAGAGAGTCACTAAGCGAAGCCTTGCGCAATAAGCCCTCAATCTGAGCACACAATGCTTTTTGTTCGGGCTCTCGCAGGCACAGGGTCGCGACCCTGTGCCTGCGAGAGAACACATCATCAAACGTGTGTATACAGCACAGTAAAGGGGGCTTGGTATTCATTCGAGTTGAGTCTTTCTACAATTAGGCACAACAAAAAGCTCCAACTAAATACAGACCTTTTTGAATAGTGAAGCTATCTTCACTCACAAGTGCAAAGCGTTTTGACTAACTGATTGGGAGTTCGGTCTCTTTATGGCACATTTGGCACAAACAAAGCTATGCACGGGTTTCACGATGCGCGACGGCGCCCTGAGCTCAGTTCCCATCTACGACCAAAGCAGCTCAAGAACGCTGCTTCTTCGTCTTTTGAGAAGCCCTCATCTTAGATGTGAAAGAGCAAGGGTTCTGATTTGTTCTGCTTTCGAGGACGACAAGAGAAAAGCTTTGAGACGAATGGCGAGACGTAGTCAGGGTGAAGGCGAGGTTTCAGAGAGCAGCGAAGACAGAGATTTAGAGCGCCCCGAAGATGAGATCGAGCTGTTGGGTTTGCAAGAACCTAATTTGAGTAATAAAGACCCTCCTATGGGCTCACTCAGCGAACGTTTCTGTTTGAGACTCCTTTTCTGCTTGTGGGCTAACTCAAGCCCAGCATTCCGCTTTGTATTTGTCTATCTGTTTCTGCTCTTGCATATATGTAAGACAAAAGCGATGTACAACATATGGTGAGAGCATATTGTAATTGGCGTGATTCATTTGGCTGTCATTGTGTTATTTGTGTTTAGAGATATCAAGCTACTGGTAATTTGCACCAGTAGTAGAGTAAGGGGTTTGCTATCTTCAAAATAGTCTAAGATGAGAATGCTTGCCCTAAGCCCTAAGAGGGCAAGCATTCCCAGATGTAAGGTGTGTCAGTGAGACTCACTGACACACCTCAGAAGACTTACATTTACTTGTCCCATATAATGTTTAAAACTTAACAATTACAGACAACATTTGAAAATTGTCACCCGTACATACAACAGTTATTTGCTTTCATTTCACTAAAGCAAGCCTGTTCATTGTTCATTCTTGAAATGTTAAAACAGAGTAGGACGAGGCAGAAAAGATTCAAACCTTTTGGCTATCCTGTATTATACACAAAATTTTATTGCTTTTGTAATTAAAATTAAAACAAACTTGTGGTGTGGTTTGTACAAGACACGTTGAGTACACAACCTAAAACACGAAACTCAAGCTGAGTTGCATAAGCTTTGGTGATTGCAAAACTTACGTACAGCCAAGTCTTGAGGGAAATAAAAACCAAGGCACACAGAGAAAGCCTTATTTTTTTCACAATAAGATTGGTTTAGGAGAAGTGCTGCTAAGTTAGACCTTTGAATGGTCAAAACCTACCAAGCATGCAATACACAGCTGGCTGCCTTTGAGTTGTATAGCTTAACTGACTAGCGGTTGGATTGATTGTACTAAAGAGCAGCGTTTAGTACTTAGAGAGATTCGCTTGCGTATTGAAATACGAAAATGAAAGGCCTACTTCTAGAAAAAAGAATTCCATCTATCATTTGAGTCAAAGTTTTTTGTAAGTTTGAGATGAAACACAGAACACAATAGGCAGGCAAACATGCGTTTTACACAAGAGCTATGCAATTGTAACAAGCTAAACAGACAAAAGCTATAATAGCGCTTGTAAAGTAACAAGCTCAAGAGTTGCTCCGAAAACAACCTCTCGTGATTGACACAAAGGCTTAAGCATAAGACATGCTTTATGCTTGTGTTGGATTGAAAGATTCCATCGAGGATGATCTTGCCTGCTGATGCAACCTTTGAAAGTTTGTGTGTTTCAAGGTTGATTCCATCCACAACCCAAGGATAGATACGTTTATGAACGAGTTCCCTTTGCTGACTTCAATCGTACTTTTTCCTCTGTCTGCGGCGCTCGCTATCCCATTCTTGTCAGACCGAGGAAACCAAAACGTTCGGTGGTACTCGTTAGGGGTCTGCCTTTTAGACCTTGTGCTTATTCTCTACGCGTTTGGCCATTGCTACGACCCTCAGGATTCTGCTCTACAGCTTCAGGAGCGGTATGAATGGATCCCAGCGCTGCACTTCAGGTGGTCTCTTGGAGCGGATGGCCTATCTATGTGCTTAGTGCTTCTGACAGGATTTGTGACTACACTGGCTACGTTAGCAGCTTGGCCAATCACGCGGCATCCTAAGCTCTTCCATGTACTAATGTTAGCTATGTACACTGGGCAGGTAGGCATCTTTGTCTCACAGGACATGCTGTTGTTCTTTCTGATGTGGGAGTTGGAGCTCATTCCAGTGTACCTGCTTCTTACTCTTTGGGGGGGCAAGAAACGCTTGTATGCGGCAACCAAATTCATTGTGTATACAGCGCTGGCATCGATCTTTATCTTGGTAGCAGCTTTGGCTATGGCATTCTATGGGGAGCCTGTAACTTGGGACCTGCAAGCTCTTGCTATGAAAGACTATCCTCTAGGCCTAGAGATCTTAATTTATCTTGGTCTGTGGATTGCCTTTGGCGTCAAGATAGCTGCTTTTCCCTTGCACACTTGGCTGCCTGAGGCTCACGGGGAGGCGCATTCTAGCACTTGCATGCTGTTGGCAGGAATACTGCTTAAGATGGGCGGATACGGCATGATTCGCATAAACATGCAGCTATTGCCTCATGCCCACGCCTATCTAGCACCTTGGCTTGTGGTGGTTGGCGTCATAAATGTAGTCTATGCGGCGCTTACCTCTCTGGCTCAGCGCAACCTTAAGCGTAAGATTGCCTACTCTTCGGTCTCTCACATGGGCTTTGTACTGATTGGCGTTGGGTCCTTGACGGATGCAGGGTTGGACGGAGCCATCCTTCAGATGGTCTCTCACGGCTTGATTGGCGCGGCCTTGTTCTTCTTAGCAGGCAGCACCTACGATCGTACTCGTACTATCATGCTGGAGGATATGGGTGGCCTAACCACACCTATGCCTAAGATGTTTGCTATCTTTACTGCCGGATCTTTAGCCTCTTTGGCTTTACCTGGCATGAGTGGTTTTGTGTCCGAGCTTATGGTGTTCTTAGGTTTGGTCACGAGTGAGACCTATTCCGTAGGATTTCGCGTGATATCTACGGTGTGTGGAGCCGTTGGGGTCATACTGACCCCTATCTATTTGCTAGCCATGTTAAGACAGGTCTTTTATGGCATGCCCTCAAAGTCTAAGATCGCGGTCCAGCAGCTCATAGATGCTGGACCGCGAGAGGTGTTTATTCTTAGCTGCTTGCTTGTGCCTACAATTGGGATAGGCTTCTATCCAAAGCTGGTCACTCAACTCTATCATTACAGTTCTTACACCACGTTCGCAGGGGTCTCTTAGGTAGACCTAGCTTGCGGATGGAACCTCAAGAGCAGCCTTCTGTGCCCTCTATCGATTGACGGAGAGCTGCTATTCGTGAGGGTCAAATTGCATGCTACTTGGCTGTCAGCATGTTAACAATGTTGGGACCAAATAAGAACAGAGCTATCATACCAATCAAGATGCCCAACACGTAAGATTGGATTCGGCCACTCTCTGAGTTCCTAAGCCCCTCGCCTGTTACAAGCGCGAGTGCGCCCGCCCCGTTTACCACAGCATCTACCCACCATTGATCTAAGCTCAATGTACTCTGAGCTAACCAGCGGTTTCCTCTCACCCACGTTTGGTTGTAGATTGAATCGATGTGCCATCGGCTCTTAGAAGCAAGATAAATGGATGGGTACTGCTCAGCTAAACCTTCCACGTCTAGCACGGGCCTGCCGTAAGAGAGGAAGCTTATGGCGATTCCCAAGGAAGTCACCCCAACAGAGCTGAACGCTGTAGCTCCAAATTCTACGGGATTGAACTCTTGTGCATGAGGATCTCCCAACCACTGGCCAAACCAGTTAAGGTAAGGAGATCCTAGCACACCTAAGAACACCGTTGGAACTGTTAGTATAGCTAAGCAAGCGGTCATTTCACGCTTAGACTCATGAGGCTTCACATGTTGAATTGCCGATCTCTGCGCGGTTGTGCATCGTAAGTTGCCTTCAAAGGTCAACAAATAGATGCGCAGCATATAGAATCCAGTCAAGCCCGCCGTTGACCAGGCTATAAGCCAAAGCATCCAGTTACTGGACCAAGCGGTTGCTAAGATGGCATCTTTTGACCAAAAACAGGCAAAAGGAGGAACGCCCGAGATAGAAAGTGCACCAATTAAGAACGTGGCTCCGGTAATAGGTAAATGCTTTCTCAGCCCTCCCATCAAGAACATGTTTTGATTCTTTGAGGGGTCCCATCCAAGCAAAGGCTCCATCCCGTGGATGGCCGATCCTGCCCCCAAGAAGAGTAGTGCCTTTGAGTAGGCATGAGTGACAAGGTGAAACAGGCTAGCCTCGTAACCCCCCAAGCCCATTGCCATCATCATGTAGCCTAACTGTGACATAGTAGAATAAGCGAGCCCCTTCTTTAGGTCGGTCTGAGTCAGTGCAATGGTAGCTCCAAATAGAGCGGTAAGCGCTCCGGTCCAAGCCACAATGCCCATAACTAGTTCCATCTGATCAAAGATAGGGAACATGCGAGCTACTAAGAATATGCCTGCAGCCACCATGGTGGCTGCATGGATCAGCGCTGAGATGGGAGTTGGACCTTCCATAGCATCAGGCAACCATACGTGCAATGGGATTTGAGCAGATTTAGCCAACGGGCCAAGCAAGAAGAGACAAGAGCATAGAATTGGGACAAACGGGTTGACACTCTGCAAAATGAGCAAATTAGACACACGGTCTGCTATGGTTTGGAATTCAAAGCTTCCGGTCATCCAGTACATGCCTAGGATTCCCAACAGAAGGCCAAAGTCTCCTACACGATTTGTCACAAACGCCTTTTGACAGGCGCTTGCAGCAGTCGGTCGAGTTGACCAAAACCCAATTAAGAGGTAGGAGCACATGCCTACAAGCTCCCAAAAGATGTAGACTTGCACCAAGTTGGGGCTTAATACCAGCCCCAGCATAGAGGCTGTAAACAGGCTTAGATAGCCAAAGAATCGAACGTATCATTGAGATGGTCACAGACACCTGAGCCCCTCAAAGAACCGGACTTGAGGCTTTTGCTTCGTCTCGGCTCACATGGAATCTGCGCGTATGGCAACTTATGGCTTGCGGTGCTTAAGCACAATGTTGTGAGATACAAGCAGCGACATCTTACCCAAATAGCTATAAGCGCCATCACGACCAAATCCATTTGTATCTCCATTTAGCAGTGCGACCAAGCAACCCTCTTCAAACCGCTTACATTGAGCGATGGTTACACATTCAATCAAAGCGGCATGCTATGCACATGTCTGAAAGTATAAGGAAGCTTGTGCTTATGCCTTACTTTAAGCGAGGCTTATCACTCTTGGAGTAGTCTTATGCCCATTGCCGCTTAAAAGCACTATTGTGACGTGGCTATTGAGTTGACAACGGGCTCACCTTGTTCTTGTAATGTGCTTTGTGAAGGGGCCGTAGGTACCATGCTGCACCCCGTCGGCCGCTCTGATCGAAGCCACAACTCGTGATCAAGAGAAGAGTTGCGAGACCAGCCGAAAAGCTTGTATCAACACACTTCAAGCGGTGTTCTCTTTCTTTCCTGGCAAGCTTGTGCACAGTTAGAATCCGCTAAGAACCACTTTTCACTTGGTTGAAACAGCTATGCATTTCCGAGGCTTGACAATGCATGTTCATGTGTTTTGTCCATAACCCCTTACTCCCTCCAAGCCAAGAAGGCCACCAGGCTTGATCTGAACATTCACGCTTTGTGTGCCTTCGTTTCCAAAGGAGCACAGTGAGGTGGGAGCATCCCGTCGGTTAGGATACAAAGCTTTGTATACACCTTACAAGCTAGCAAGTCACACCTTGATCATGTGCCATGTACTCGTGGCTATAAATCATTACTAGCAAAGCCACCGTTGTTACCAAAACCAACATTATGGAAGTAAGCGGATCAATGAGGTACCCTGTCTCCAGGGTAAACTGAGTTGTAAACGCCCATTGTATTACTCGCCTGTAGGGGCCCGCTCCCGAGATCTGGTTCCAAGCAATCATTGTAGAGAGCGCCATGGATAGCCCCATACCACTTAAAACTAACACCTTGTGCCACTCACGAAGGCTTCGGGTGCTATCTCGAAACGAGAACAAACCTATTCCTATTAACACCGAGCAAACGGCAGGCAAAGCAGGAACCAGCCAAGCGTATCTATACAGCCATTCGGTCATAAAGCAACCCCATAAAAATATAAAGTTCTCAAGGAAGCAAACATACCACCACTATTCACTTGCTATGGTAAGCATTTCGGCAGCCCATTGTGAGCAGATGATTCACAATAGATCTCAAGCCGTACAAAGTTCGGGCAGTTGTGTGATTGCTCTCAATCTTAACGTCTTGATTGACATTCAAGCCGAACCAGAGTTGCAACCGTATTATAAGTAAACACCAACCATTTCTGGTCGAGGTTCTCTGCTCACCATGTGTCACCTAATGTACTCTAGCTTATTCATCTCATACATATATCGAAAGCTAGATTATCACTGTATGCTTCTTAAGCTTGATCAACTAAAGTTATTTTGGAACTATGCTTACAACACACCCAACAATAGATTTGTGTAGGGCTTACCTGTTTGTGCTTTTCAGATGAACTTGTAATATTGACTATGCTTGTTTGATTTATGTTTGAAATAACTAGACAATAGAATGATTTCTACGTATCCTTTATGCTAGCAGATCGGAGCAGCGGGATTTGAACCCACGACCTCCATCACCCCAAGATGGCACGCTACCAAGCTGCGCCATGCTCCGTTCTATGTCTATAGACTAACATAGAAACAAGGATCACAAACGTCTTAGCTTTTAGGTTTAATAGTCCTATGTTGACGATTCACAGCTTTGTTGCAAACCAAAATCCTAAGCATGGGCTCTACTCTTTTTAGTACGAGCTGAGAATCTGCAACAGAACACAGCCTTGACTTTCTTATGGCATTGAATTAGCATGGTACACGTACGAGCTTATTACATGAAAATACTTTGTGTTTGGCCTTTACGTGTAGGTTAGGCTATTGACTGTCTACCTGTTCTTTTGTTATCTTCTTGAAAGAGCCGCCGTGGTGAAATTGGTAAACACGCTGTTTTTAGGCAGCAGTGCCCTGTGCTTCTCGGTTCAAGTCCGAGCGGCGGCATCTTGGATCTTGCATGTACCTTGTGGCAGGCAGGGGCTACAGCGCTCCCTTTAACTCTTCTCGTGAAAGCTCACACTTAAATGGTTTATACAAGATGAAGCGAATGTTCTACGTCTTGTCACGTCATGAATGCTTCAGCATTGACTAAGAAGCTCAGCTAGCCTGGCGCTAGCACCTCTTTTCTTGCAGGAGAAAATACAAAATATGCTAGAATTTGACTTTGAAGCGTTCCTAAGAAGCGGTTCCTTTGTTGTATTGTTGCTGACTACGCTGATTTTCTGGATCCAAGCCTCCGGCTTGGAGGCTTGGTCTACGAAGTGGATAGCACAAATTGGCATATTGTTGTCCAACCTGCTTCTGGTTGGGCTGCTTGCAACTCGCTGGGTCTCCTCTGGACATGTGCCTATGAGCAACCTTTATGAGTCTTTGATGTTTCTGTGCTGGAGCCTAACTGGCTGCCATATCCTGTTAGGCTTCTACCAACCTCCCGCTTGGCTGGGGGCAATCACCTCCTCCTCTGCTATGCTTGTAAATGGTTTAGCGACTCTGTCCTTGCCTAAAGACATGCAAATGGCTAGCTTGCTTGTGCCTGCCTTGCAATCCAATTGGCTTATGATGCATGTAAGTGTCATGATCCTTGGCTATGGAACTCTACTTGCTGGCTCATTGTTTTCTATTGCCTTGCTCTTTCTATTGCCTAAGCAAGGCTTGGGCTCCACTATACATGGAGAGGTAGATCTCTCAGTATCAAGTGCTTCACAAGCTTCCACTTCTTATGGGCCAAGGTGTGCTGATTCGGGTATAACCCTTAGTGGCTCTCATGTATCTAATCTTGTGCTTCAACTGGATGCTTTGAGCTACAAAAGCATCAGCATAGGGTTTCCCTTGCTTACTCTGGGAATCCTATCTGGAGCGGTTTGGGCAAACGAAGCGTGGGGCTCTTATTGGAGTTGGGATCCCAAAGAAACGTGGGCCCTCGTAACTTGGTTAGTGTTTGCTACTTATTTACACGTGAGAATGGTGCGTGGATGGGAGGGTCGGAAACCGGCCACTGTGGCATCATTAGGCTTTTTAGTCTTGTGGATCTGCTACCTGGGGGTCAATTGGTTGGGCAAAGGACTTCATAGCTATGGTTGGTTTTCTTCGTAGCATCTTGTGTGGTGATGACAAATGCTTGCTCTTTGCTCTCACCACATAAGCTTTGTAACCAAAACCATTCACAGCAAACGGTTTTAACAAAACATATAATAAAAAATAGAGTCTAGTCTTTTTTGACAGTTTGTTGCTTCTTTTTATTTATGTCAAACAAAAAGAATTTATAAGCGTGGTGGCCTGCATTTGCACGCGTGCAAATCTCGTCAAGATCGTCTATCTTGCAAATCACCCTTTGGAGTTTGAGCCCACAAGCGTAGCAAATCACATCTTTTGCGAACTCACGTGCACGAGTTTGGTAATAGACACTCTTGTGCTTCCCACTCGTGCAGTGTACGCCTATTATAGGCTCCTCTATTTTGATTTACTTGATCTAAGTACCTGGTGTTATAACGTTTAGCTATTTTGTTTTTAGCTACCAAGTTTGAATGCATCTACAAAAAGACCATAAACCAAGCCCATCTTTAAACAGTTCAATGCTTGGATGTAACCTTTTAGCATGGCTTTCGTGCGCTTCGATCTACTGCCATTTGACTTGAGGCCTATATTAGGGACTATGTAATTATGATACGAATACACCAAGGCACCGAGCAGCTCGGCAAGTGCGACTAATGCACCCGAGACAAGCACGTCCCAATCTCCCGTTTGGCCTATCACTGTGGATAGTGCGGTCGCTTGGAAGAAGCCTACTAAGAACGCACCTATCTTCACAGGTAGGTTAGCCGAAGGACGGGCAGCCTTAGCGTTTAGTATGTTAAGTACTTTTTTGAAACGAAGACCGAGTCGAGTCATTGTGTATTTCAAGTTTGTTTTTTTTTAGTTTACTTTAAATTTAGCTTTTGGCAGAAATTACTACATAAAATCTTCAGGCGTGCTCGATCTTAAGTGCTTTTGGACTTGTGAATGCTTAATCACAGGCTTGCTAACACAATCTAGCAAGACGATCACTAAAAATCAGATTTTCATGGATCGATCAGCCCTATTAGCGAGGTTTAGACACATGAGGATTTAGGGATCATTTGTTACGTATGGTTTTATTGCAATAGAGATCCAAACCAAATGTTGTTTCTTACTCTTACATGGTTTTGAACATGTAGGCAACGGGACTGTTTTCTTTATAAACGATTTGTTGTACTCATAACATAATGCATTTTTATGGTGTAGTGGTTGTGTCTCTGGGAGGGGCCAGAATTGCGCCTATGCCTGCTTCTGGTAGAAGCATGAGGTACAATTGGTAGATGGTGGCGTTCGACTGTGAAAACACAAGGGAGGAAGACCAGTGTGAATAGCCTTGATAAGAACAGCAGTGGTTTGAGAGACGACAAGGAATCGATAGATTCCCAGAGCGAGAAGAGGCCGGGCTCTCGGGTGATTGTAATCACTTCGGGCAAGGGTGGCGTGGGCAAGACCACCACCACCGCAAACCTGGGCACATGCCTGGCTCGGGTTGGGCAGCGGGTGGCGCTGATCGATGCAGACGTTGGGTTGAGGAACCTGGACCTGCTCTTGGGCCTGGAGAACCGTGTGCTTTACACGGCAATGGATGTGTTGAACGGGGGTTGCAAGCTTGAGCAGGCACTGATAAGGGACAAGCGCTGGCCTACCAAGCTGTCGGTGCTGTGCATCTCAAAGAATCGGCAAAGGTACCACCTGAGCAGGGTCCAGATGGTCATGCTAGTGGACGCGCTGCGCCAAGACTACGACTTCGTGCTTATCGACTGCCCTGCGGGCATTGACGTGGGCTTCTTTAACGCGGTGGGCCCTGCCCAAGAGGCCATCATAGTGACCACTCCTGACATCACGTCCATCCGTGACGCGGACCGTGTGGTTGGCCTGCTGGAGGCGGATGGCCTGACGGAGGCCAAGCTGCTGGTCAACCGGGTAAGGCCAGAGATGGTCTCACAGGAGGACATGATGTCTGTGGCAGACGTGCAGGAGGCGCTAGGCCTGCCCCTACTGGGAGCTATACCCGAGGATCCCCAGGTGATCATCTCTACCAACCGTGGAGAGCCCCTGATCTTAAAGAGCCAGCTGACTCCCTCTGGGTTCGCGTTCCAAGAGTGCGCGCAGCAGCTGGTACGGGGGGGAGGCACCTCTGGCCCAGAAGGACGCCAACAAGGCCTGTTGGTGAGGCGCCCCCTCCACTGGGGCGCCTTGGCGAGTCAATGGCTGGGCCGCAAGGCCCAGAGAACACGCCTTTGGGTGGTGGAAGCGCTTACCGGCTGCCTCGAGTGGCTTGGCGTGCTGTACACCTTGTCCGGGCCCGGCTCTGGCGGCGCTCCCCCTCCGGGACAGCCAGAGGGGGCAGATTGGGACGAGGACAGCCTCTGCCTCCGGGCAGACACCGAGCAGGGCCCCTCCGGTCACTCCAAGGGCCCCTATTGGCACTCCATGCTCTCCCTGAGAGGCAAGCCACTTTTAGATCTTCTCTCTGTCCACGGTGCTACAGTAGCCTGAGCCGGAACAGATCGTGCTTGCTGCCAGAAAGCTATGCTCTTGCTTCTTGCACAGTGTGGGTGAGCCTCTTTGAGGCCCTGTTCGCTTTGACTCCGTTGTGTGTCGGTTTCAGAACCACACTCGAGCGTCACAAGCGGTGCCCAGCCCCGGTGAGCCTTTTGCGTTCTTACACACCCCTTGATCATCACATGGGGCTATCTGGGATTGAAACACTCATACAAAGGAGCACGAATACGCTGTACAACGCGCTGCGTTTTCGAAATAGGCCGGTTTGGGTTCGCCGAGTTGTGGTGTTTCCTCCGTGGGCTAGGGACTGCAGGCTCTGATCGGGCTGCGTCGTCTTCGGTCAAAGTTGATTCTTCTCAAATGAATCGAATATGCAAGTCCCAAAATTGTGTCAAGTTTTAAGCCACATGTGATCTGCTTATAAGAACCATACGAAACACAACACGGGTGGCATCTCTCTCCTCTTCATTTGTGTCCTGACGTTGAGTCGGGTTCGTGTTGACGTGTTGACTAGAGGTATTTTGATTGTGCCATAGTTGCTCCGTGTTTATGACTCAGTCAAAATTGTGAGAGTTAGGCAACAGCCGCGCGAATGAGTTCGTGGATTGCGTCTTGCAAATCTGCATCGTTGATCTCTCGTGGTCAAGAGTGAGAAACATACCGAGTTAGTATGTTGTTGCCCTTAGACCAAGCGGTCAATCACGAGGATCTCGAGTGAAAATACTGTTTCAAGCCATAACCTGTTTCTGCCAATGTTTCATGACGCTCTCTGGTTGTCCTTGTTACGTGAGGTTGCATTTCACACCAAGCTCACGAACACTTGCTTTTTGTGTCCCTTGCGGGGTTCAGCTTGTGTGCGACAAGGTTAGGCAGTGGATGCTGATTGTGGATCGCGCTTCCCGGGTATATATGATAAATAAAGAATCAAGAGAGGAGGTTCGTGTTTGACTTGTTCTTGTTTCGTAATTTTGACGAAAAGACCTGCAAGTTGGTAAACAGGCCTCTTTTTCTACGGTATGATTGTGACCTCAGCTGCTTTGATCGGTGTCTTGGCTTCTTTCACTTTGTGAAAGCCCAAGGCATTGCGTCCAATCTTGTTTCCTTCTGTCTGACCTATTTGGGTGTTTTGTTTAGTTGGTGAGCTTTAGTAAAAAGCGAGTGAATCCATGATAGCAAAGGCGTTTCACAACACATGCTGGTTTTGAGCCATGCTTTGAATAAGTTGTTCTTAAAAAGCCTTTTGAGAGTTGTTTCTTGGTAGGAGGATGCCTTTTGTGATTGGGGCTTATTTGAATGAGATGGCAAGTGGGTTGTTTTGATTGATTGGTTGATGGGATAAACATCCAAGCCGGATAGAGGCCGGTGGGGGTTGGTCTAGAGTTAGCAATGCTCTCAAATTTACAACCAAACACCGCTTTGACACGAAAGCTAGACCGCAGCAAGCGTCGTGTGTGACCGTACGAAAAGCACCATGTGCTGTGTTGGATTCTGGCAAACTGCTTGGGCTTGTGAGGGCCCACTGAGTTCGCCAAGGTGTCAGTATCGCCCTATGCAAGCAAACACCACCGCCTGCAGTGTGAATCGGCTTGGTGTGGTTGCGAGATCGGAATCAAGTGTATGCACACAAAGCTCAACACTTGCATTCATACAATAAAGCTTGTGTGCAATTTGATCCTTGGCGTGTTGCAATCAGAGCGCCCGGTCGTGGGTGACAGGGCGCTCGATTGTGCACTCGCACAGCAAGCCGTGGCCTGAGAGCGCGCTTTGTACGGTCTGAGATAGGTTGGGGTTGAGTAGATCATCCACCAATGTTGACCTGAGCGGTGAGTCTCTGTCAAGCTCCCAAAACGTGGCATCTTGTGTGATAAGCAGGTCTCGAGACTGACCTGCGTCTTTTGTTTTGTCATTTGTCTCATAGACCTGAAGATTGACTGGGTTTGGTGTTACGTCAAGTTCCAACTTCTAAGTTGGATGGCTGCTCGCATCACTTGTGGCCTCCTGTTGTGACCAGGCACTCACAGCCAGGAGCAAAGTGCCAGAGATGTTCAAAGACAATTCGTGAGAGATAGGCACGTCAACATCAAAACCTATCACTTTTTGTGCTGTTTCTTGGTATTTGTTTGCTATAAAGAGTGAACTTGGGGTACTTTTATGACTATGACCCCAATAGAACTAGATCAAAGTGACTTTCCAAACAAGCGAGCAAACTCCTTTGCATACTTGTTTAGAACTGTACCTTCTGTCATCACAATTTTCACATGATCGGCCCCAAGTAATCAACCTTCGCTTATTGTGTTTCTGGTTTGTTTGTGTATCACAGGTGTTTCTCTCTTTTGCGACTAGCTACCCAGCTTAAACGCGTCCACAAATAGACCCTACACTAAGCCCACCTTGAAAGAGTTTAGTGCCTGCGTGTAGGGTGCAACGATTGTGCGATTAGAGGGACTGTCATGTGGCTTGAAGCTAGTTTTCACTTCGGTGCCTTTGTGAGACAAGTACACCAAAGCACCGAGCAGCTCGGGAAAGGCAACCAATGCCCCAGAGATCAACACATCCCAATCTCCAATTTGACCTACCACTGTGGACAGTGCCGTGGCTTGAAAGAAGCCTGTCAAGAAAGCACCTATCCGTACAGGTAGCTTAAGAGAAGACCGACAAGCTCTCATCATTCGCAATTGGAATGCCGCGCTAAACCAGACCCCTAGCCGAGTGTGTGTGTAGGAGTTATTTTTGTGTTTAGGCTATATGTGAAAATTGGTGTGCTGCTTAGGTGATCGTCTGACAAATCAAGAACCTTAGGTTTCAAATATTGCTATAAATAGCCCTCACTTACGATCTAAACCTTTGAGGTCTTGTGAAAAGCCGCTGCGCTGATTCAAGGAAACACAAGTTTGATCAGTCGACTGCGCGCAGACGATTCACTTGCTGGGCGACTTTGTACAGCTTGGCATTGTGGTTGCTCTTGTCTACGTGCACTTTGGCCGTGTGTTTTGCGTAATATGCAATACTGCCTCCTGTTTGTGCTAAGCTTAGGCGAAGCTTGGTTTGCTCATAGGCCAGGCATCCTGGCATAGGCATTTTTATTCAACTGTGAAAGCGCAAGCATGCATATTTTTTTTCAAAGCACACTCAAATTGTTTAGACCTTGCATCATTGGCAGAGTGGCACTTTTCGCCAATCACGTTAGGGGCTCTTTAATAGACAATATGGTCTCAACCTTGTGGCTACCACTGGGATGATTGGAAAAGATGGTTTAGATTCGCCTTTCTTCTACATTCAAGCTCTTTTCGTGTGTCTATACTAGAGACGCGACCCAAGACATCGTATTCTTTGCACATACTAAACGCGTCTTAAAGGCCGTAGTAAGGCCTTACAAGCTCTTAGAAGAGATTTAGTAACATGGGTCAAAACACAAGAGATTGAGGCATGTTAGAAAAAGACAAGCTAGCCACACAAGAGTGGTTTGATGCTGAAATAGAGCGAAACAGGCTTAGAACAAGTAAGCTACAAAAGATGAGCTGATTTTGCAAAGATAGCCTGAGTGGGTTTCAAACATGAGAGGCGCTTTCACACAATCACGAGGGGGCACTTGTGGTGTGGGGAGGATTAGAACAAGAGAAAGACTTCTACAACAATCAACTACGAAGCTATAGCTATAAAAGAGTACTTGTGTTTTGAGGGCTGGCCTTAAGCCAGGCTTTACTTATTCTATGCATCAACTGAAACAAAGCGTGTAGCTTTTTTGTATTAATGTGTCCTAACTGTATTTGTATACTCTTTTGGAAAGATCCTGCTTTTCTTTTAGAGATTCTTCCCCGTGAAGAGTCATACTTGTCTTGTAGCGGTTCCAATGTGGGTTTCGCTCTGACGCTACCAGAGGTTTTGTCTAATCGCTCAAAAAGCATAGTTGTGGTCTGTCCCAGCCTGCCCTTAGCAACTCTTACCATAGACCTCTCTTGATGTTCGCTGAACTTATGCTGATTCTCTTAAGCTTATTCTTGTGACTGATAAGAAAATTATATTAAGCTTTCTGATTGATTGAGCACCAAGAATAGGCCAATAATATTCTTTTTTTGAGCTCTCTAAATGAGTAGGCAATTCAGAGTCCTACTTGATAGACTGTTTTCTACCTAAAAACTCATTGATATTGACGATGCCCGCTCTTTTGTTTTGTATAAATGACGTCTGCTGATTTGACATCTGCCTTAAACGTTAGATATTCTTCTGTGTTCTGTTTTGTGCTCACAATTGGCAACAGGCGTAAATACTTTCTTGCTCATACCACGCCAAAGATGGAATCAAGGCATTGTTGTCTGGTTTGCTTGCAGTTGGCGAAAAGAAGCGTCTGTATTGTGTTTAAGAGATGCTAAGCGTTTCATGTTTGATGAAAGCCGACCTTAACACTTTGAGCAAACTTATAGCACGATAACATGCCAGCTTGTTCATGGCGCGGCAGAATTTAGTTGGGTTGTTGTTGCGAAAGCTTGTGAATCATTTCAAAACAAGAGGGCTACATTGTTCAAAGCACAATCTCACTAGAAAGAATAAGACACAGATGTTAACAGCTTTATCAACCCCCCTTAGATCGAATTCTAAGGCCGCCAGATGGTGGTAGCCTGACCCTGACTCTCACACAGGCTTTATACACCTCTTTTAGTCTCACAAAGTCTCAAATGGCTTGCTTCGAACAGTTCATACAAATCCTTACCAAAACAACAGTGCCAATAGCTTCACCTTTACTCGCTAAAGAGAGAGCCGTTCCCAAATATACCACATTGAGATCCAACTTAGGCTCTGATCAGATAACCAGGACGGCTTTGTAGATGCTGAAAGAAAAGAATGCTACAAGGGACGAATCCGAGCAGATAAGCCTTAAAGGCTAGTGACAAAGACTTGTTTAAGATAGGTAGACTGGGCATAAGTGAAGCAACTAAATAGGGCAAATATAGCTATATCACTCAAGCGAATAGCCGCTTGTTGTACGCTGTAACAAGATTAGACACTTTCATGCTTGTTAGATGGTCTGACAGGTTTAGATTGCTTTGCATGTCCATTTCTTTTTTCTTGTTATTGTGTTGTGCCAAGTAGCTTGCTAGGAAGTATTCATTTTTTCTCTTAGGGCGAGTTATCAAACAACATAGAGGCATTTATGTTATGTTCGGGATTAGCAGCACAAGAAGGGTTCATAAGATGATTGCGTCTTTCATTCTGAAAAAGTCAGTCTGTTCAAAACACAAATGGAGCCTTGCACGCCTTTCAAGACAATTTTGAGAACGTAAAGAATTTGGAAAAGTGTGAGTTTTTTGGCTTGTGATTGTGAAGCATTGCATGCTACGAGCAAGTGCTTGAATATCAAGTCTAGCGAGCTGCAACCATGAGATCTCATGGTTGCAGCTCGACACATTACCTTTACATTACACAAAGAAGGAAGTTGTTTCGAGTGAATCTTATTGATAATAGCCCTTACAGTGCTTACCGTGCAAACTATAAGCAGCCAAATGTCCTTACCGAAGGAAAGAAACACCACGCCAAGATGAATTACAGCGAATGCCACAAAGCTCATACAATAATCAAACACAAACTTGGGCTTGCATAGGCATAAGATTACACACCAATAAATCCAAAAGAAACCACTTATTGGATCTATCGCTCTCCACACAAACAGGACTAGCCTATAAGACGTAAGTGTTAGAACCACGTAGCCATCTCTGACTTTGAAAGTGCGTCGCATCCCATTGTAAGCAAGAAGCGCTAAGACACATAGCTCTGGCTTATGAAGCGAATAAGGCTGCATCGCAGCAACCAAGAGCTTCCAATCCACTGATTCTAACCTCCGGAAGCATTCGCTAATCCAGCCAGGAGGGGGACCGTCTTTCTTTCTAAGCTTCTTCCCCAGCCCTTTTGGCTGATCAGGCAACGGCGGAAGCCGACGCGGAGCGAAGTTCTGCCTCAGATTGGTGGCTAGGTCCCGCGCCGTGTATACCACGGTAAACGCGGCTAAGACAGGCGTCACGAACGCAAAGAAGAGATTTCCGGGCGCGCCTACTTCTCTAGTCATAATGAGGCTCAAGATGTTTGCGGGTAGTCTATTAAGGTAGACAAGAGGATGACGTGACGATAGTTCTGATTGTTGGCATACCTAAGAGCGTGTTCCATGTGGATGCGTGCTAGGTCCCTAAATAGCGCGATCTGTTCTTGAGATGTTAATACCTGCAGCGTCTCCAATGCGGGTAATGGCGGCAAGAGCCTCAGCCACTCGAAACCCCTCATCAGACCACCAAGATCAAAGCGCTGATGAGCATCACTACACTAGCTGCACCCACTTTCAACATAAGCCTGCGCAGCATATAATGCAAGTCCGAAGTTGCCGCCAACTCAAGCTGTCTTGGGGTTAACCCACGGTCGTAAAAGTGAACGAATGCACACGCGAATGCAGACTGGGCTTCGTACAATTCGCCCAACAATTTCCAAAACGAGCTATCACGCAATCGGTGCCGCTACAGGCTGGCCCCTAAGTAGAAAAACACAGCTGCAAAGGCGAGCACGTATAGGCCCAACCTATATTGCTCTATGAAGCGTTGTAAATCCCCAAGAATCCTAGAGGTTTGGCCAACGGGTTCGCCAGCTCTGTGTGAATCCCTCATCCGACCTATCTGACTCCCCAGCCAATGTATTTTTGTTTCAAAGATGGATGTTTGTGTGAATCAAACATCGCTGGAATCACAATATTTGGCTTGTGATTGTTCTTGCATGTATTTGTTGAAGCCAATACGAATGCGCAGGGTTCATTTCCAAGACCTTTGGGGTCATTCTCGCCAGCAAAATGACTTTCTCCAATCTAGATGCAATTGTATTAACCACTCTTTCTCTGAACAATGATCGAGTCGGCCGATCCAAAATAAACTCCCGCGGGATACTTGAAAATCAGTTCTTTTTTTTACTCTTTACACCGATCCTTAAAGTAGGACCTTTCTTTTCATAAAAGCCTAAGATCCGTCTGAGCTTGGTGGCCTCAAATGAAAAAGACAAGACTCTTGCCCTTGTGTATATTAAATCAACCGATGCTGATGCATCCACTGCTGGTTTCCCTTGTGAAAAGCGTTGATGCACTCTTTAGCATCTCTGTAGCTGCAATTGAAGTTTCAGCAGGCCACAAGCCACTCTGAATCTCAGGCATCTCAACACTCATTCTTTGGATATTTGCAAGACTGGACTTGGACCTACTGCGCGTGCGAACCTTATACAACTGCTTGACTATGCTATGCTTTCAGTTTTCACTTCAAAACGATTGCTTCTTTCTTTCTTGCTTGAGTGGCACGTTTTGATTCTGAAACCAGCTTCGACCACATCTTGCTGCTTCTTGATTGATTCCAGCTTCGAATGTTGCTTCTTTCTGGAGAAGGAATGAGCCGCGACTGGTTCGACTCCGCAACTGTATTGCTTCTATTTGAAGGGCTAGGAGACTGAGTGACAGACATCACCGGTGACGTTAGACTCGAGATGTTTTTATAAACAGCTTCTGTTGCGATCGGAATCTCTATTCTTGATATCCAGAACTGGATCGATTTAGTACAAAAGTTGAACCATTCGGGTCGAGACTTTCTTATAACATCGGTACACTCGATTTGAGTTTGCCAAGGCGCGTGTGTTAGATCAAAATTGTATTCAAACCCAAAATGGATCTTGTGACCATACTTAGCAAGAGCCTTGGCGCACGCTTGAGCGTCATCTTCGTTTTGCGTGTCTTGCAAATCGTGCTCTCGCGCTTCATCTTCTTGCATCTCGAAGCTCCGATGTTGCTGTATGTTCCACGAGTCTTCTTGCCACTCTCTGAGGGTTTTATGAATTTGTGGGTGGGAGAGGTTTTTGCGCGATTTGGCGGTGCTCTGCTTTGTATTTCTAGTTTGCGTGAAAACCATACTAGCCCACCCAAACGGATGAGATCTGGAAGAGATGAGATGCTGTCTCCACCAAATCAGAACGGGTGCTTCTGTCAATCTGAAGAGAACAAGCGAAGCTTACCCTGAAAGAGTCACGCGCGACTATTTTGCTGTGTATGATCAAGCAAGCTTTTCTCATAACGGCCAAAAGTAGCTATATATTCAATAACGGATATAAAAATCAATGAAGTTCAATGGCTTGTTTGTAAAGACAATCTGGTTTGATTCTTATGATTATAGAGGACCGTAGCCTATTTGTGTCAAAGAGCTCCATCTCCATGTTGCATTTCGTTTGTGTGTTTGAAAGTACGCCAGTCTCTGTTTTTCCTAAGGCACGAGGTGGGAACACTAAGCGGGGGTTAGGCAGGCTCGCCTACAAGCTTTGCCTTGTTTAAGAGACGTTGGTTTGAGTAAGATTTAGCAGTCGCAGAGTCAGAGTATGAGGAGGTTCGATCTACATCTTTCTGTGCTTTTTGCAAGTGAAACGGCCTTTCTGTGATAGCATCTTGCTACAGACTTCACTAGACTGTATGCAATAACTCAAAGCCGAGCGTCACGACGGAGACGTGGGCATACTTACTTGAAGAGGCGTGTTAGTCTCTTTAGCTTGCCGCCTGATCTTCAAGTTTGCTTCGTGTTTTAGATAGGCTCGTGCTTTAGGAAGCCTTATTTTCCTACACTCTGTGTTGAGCCTCACAGCGTCGACAAGCCTCATAACAATTGAGTCGTGAGCTCCATCTGGAAGATGATTCTAGGTACTCTGTTGAAGGGCTAACATGTTTGCATGAAGAAACTGCATATGGAAGGAGCACATTGACAAGAATCTTGAGAACGCTGTGTGGTTTGATTTCGTCCATGAAGTGTGCTTTTTTTGTCTAACCTTGAAAGGGCTTGCAATGAATTGCAAGCCCTTTGTCATCCCAACAGCTTTAAGGTGGGCGATGGATTGTGCAATCACTCACAGAGCAAGCCGTGGCTTGAAAGAAGAACGCGCTTTGGTGGCTCGTTGAGGTGCAGTGCCCCGTGCTTGATCACGAGAGAGGCAGACTACGAACGAGAGTGTCCTGGGCTAGGGAGATGAATGGGCTCACACCAATGCCAATCAGGCTGGATGCCAGCACGCAGGCGCCAATCACTGCCTCGGGGAGGGCCAGGCCGGCTCTCTCCAAGCCCTCTCCCTGGGAGAATCCCTCCACTTGTGCGTCTTGGGGCAGAGGCACCTCCATGCGGTGTACGTACAGGGACGTCTCGCTGGGCTCCTTGACGAGCATGGCCTTGATGACTCTAAGGTAGTAGTAGATTGAGACTCCGCTGGAGAAGAGTCCCACCAACACAAGGGTATGCAACCCAGCCTGCCATCCGGCCCAGAATAGATAGACCTTGCCAAAGAAGCCTGCCAGGGGAGGGAGCCCTCCCAGGGAGAGCAAACAGATGCCCAGGGAGAGAGCAAGCCGTGGGTCTGTCCTGTACAGGCCCGTATAGTCTCGGATCTGGTCGGTGCCAGCCCTTAGAGCGAACAGCACGCTGCAGGCAAAGGCGCCCAGGTTCATGAACAGGTAGATGCCTAGGTAGACAATTAAGGACGATATGCCTTGGTCGTCTTGTGCTTGGGGGGCTCCGCCTAAGGACGCTCTGGCCCCCAGGCTGGCCATCAGCCCGATCAGAAGGTAGCCCGCCTGGCTAATCGAGGAGTAGGCGAGCATACGCTTCATGCTGGTCTGTGTGATGGCAATTAGGTTGCCTACGAGCATGCTGAGAAGGCACAGGAGGCCCAGCAGGCGGCTCACCTCGCCGGAAAGATCTCCCATTGGGCTTGCCTGCGTATCAAGGCACAGGTGGATGAGGAACCGCGTGGCAAACGCCAGGCCTGCGGCCTTCGATCCGACCGAGAGGAAAGCCACGCCTGGGGTGGCAGAGCCCTCGTACACATCCGGGGCCCATTGGTGAAAAGGAGCAGCAGATATCTTGAATCCGATCCCCACTAAGATGCACAGGATGGCTATGCCCAATCCCAAGTCAGATTGGAGTGGCAGGGCTCTGTTTGCCAGCTTGAGCCCCACCTGGTAGAGCTCAATCTCTCCGCCTGAGAGCCCGTACAGCCAGGATAGCCCGTAGGCAAGTATGGCCGAGCTGGTCCCGCCTATGAGAAGGTACTTCATGGCTGCCTCGTTGGAACGGGCGTCCCTCTTCATGTGTCCGCTGAGCAGGTAGGAGCTTAGGCCTAAGCACTCCAAGGATACGAACACCATAACCAGGTCGTTGGCTCCCGAGAGGAGCATGCCTCCTATCGTGGCGGCCATCAGGAAGAGAACGAATTCGGTCGTCGAGCCTCCTGCCCGCTCAATGTAGTCCATGGATAGGCACAGGCACAGCACCGAGCTGATGGCAATCAGGAGGCGGAATGCTACGCCAAGGGGGTCGCCCTGAAAGCTGCCCAGAAAGCTAAGGGTGGGGGCTTTATACCATTGCTCAAGGAGCAAGAGGATAGCCAGAGCAAGCCCGGCGAGCGCGACCCATGCAATTGTCTTGCTCTCGGGGCGTGCGCCAAAGCTCTCGCGGGGGCGTACGGCTAGCAGGTCCAGCACGGTGATAGCCAGCAAGGTTGCGGTCAGGATGCCCTCGGGTAAGAGGGTGGTGGCATGGAGGAGGGAGATGGGATCGGCAAGTTCCATAACTCTGTTTTATGCTTTTCGTAATGGTGCTGCCCGGAACCGACACTTGGTTGGAGAGCGGCTCCCAGGCGATCTGCGCATTTGTGCTGCATGTGTGATCTTGTGCGCAAGGTGGTCTTTCTCAACACGTGCCCCTCATAAGAGAGAAGAGATAAGAGGGACATACCGTATCTCTCGTTCTTGCTAGCACGAGCTTAGAAACGAAGATGGGCGTAGGCCTTGTTGGCTTCCGCCATTCGGTGCACTTCTTCTCTCTTTCGAATCGCTTGACCGGTGTGCTTAGCGGCATCCAAGATCTCGTAGGCCAGCTTGAAGGCCATGTCTCTCCCTGGGCGCTTGCGAGAGGCGCTCAATAGCCACCGGACGGCTAACGCATGCCCGCGCGCAGGAGTCACCTCCATAGGCACTTGATAGGTTGATCCGCCTATGCGTCGCGCCTTGAGCACGATCCTTGGGGTAGTGTGAAGCACTGCTTGGTTCAATATGGACAAAGGATCTCTCTTCACCTTGGACTCGATCTGCTTCATGGCCTGATAGAAGATGCGAGAGGCTAGTGACCTCTTACCATGCCGAAGGATGCGATTGATGAGCATAGTGGCTAGACGGCTTCGATAGATGGCGTCTGGCTCGATGGGGCGCTTGGCTGCGCTCTTCCTACGTGACATAGTGGATAAACTCACACACAACCCAGAGGGGCATGAATCGGGCAAGTGTATCTATTTGGGCCGTTTGACTCCGTACTTGGAGCGTGCTTGATGGCGATCTTTCACACCAGCTGCATCTAAGCTTCCTCGAACAATGTGGTATCGGACTCCTGGAAGGTCTTTCACCCTTCCACCTCGAACCAGGACTACGGAGTGCTCCTGCAGGCTATGTCCGATCCCGGGGATGTACGCGGTGACTTCAAACTTGGAAGTCAAGCGAACTCTGGCCACCTTGCGGAGAGCCGAGTTGGGTTTTTTGGGTGTAGTTGTGTTGAAGTCGGCGGGTCGGTTGCCCGTGTGTTTCGCCGCCGCTCTACAGAACCGTACGTGATGCTCGCGCCTCATACGGCTCCTCGTGGGAATCCGGCCTCTTACAGAGGGCAGAAGGAGAAAGACGAGGCTTGCCTGAAAAGTATGTGCTCAACGCGCGCTGGTTGCGCCTCAACGCTTCCAAGCACAAAGAGTGGTGCTGAGTGAGCAGCCAACACTCTACAATATAGCCAGCGCACGCTGGCAAGCAGGGCTGTAGACACCACTTCCGGCTCCGGGCATAAGACCCTGCCTGGGAGCGCTCTTGGGATAGGCGCTAATGGCACGGTC